TTAATTAAATAAAATTAACAAATTAAAGCCTATGGATACAATACAAACCAATACTATGTATAATGTATTATATAGTAAGTAATATCTTTGAAATTTTACACGCAATCTAAAGAATATAGCTAATTTTGGATATTTTGTTTCAAGTTTAAAATATTGAATTAGTTCATTACCCAATAAAACTGATAGAATATTCAATATACTAAAAAATATAGTTAAAAATAGAAGTACATGTATAAAGGCTCCTTCTTGTATTTGAGTTAAACTATTTAGATAATCATAATACACTTCAAAATTAAAATCCGAAAGAAATTTATTACCTCCTTTATAGATATTAGCTAACAAATCTTTAATATTTTGACTTGCATTTACCATATTAGATACAGTTTCTCCTATTTCTTTATTAGACATGTCTTTAGATTGTTCAACCAGACTTGCACCTGATTTTGATATTATATCAACATTTGATTTAATACCTTCTAAGATATTTGAATCTACAGAAATTTTGTCATCACTGACACTTTCTATATGATTTGATAATTGAGACATACTTGATTCCATGGATTTTATATTACCTCTCATTTCAACAATAGATTGACTCATTTCATTTATTTGTGGATCTCTAATATTTTGTTGCTCCATTTCAGCTTTAACTTGATTTCGAGATAAATATTCACTACCATAGTGATGTAAAGCCACACCACCTATAACACCTGTAGCTGTTCTTAAATAGTTCATTAATTGTCCTTTTATTCCATTTTGCATTATTATTATAATTTTTTTTTTTGTTTTTTTTTTTTTCGCATATTATATTTTATAAATTAATTTTAATTTTTTTTTAGTGATTCTTTTATATAGGTTTTTATTTGGTTAATGACTTGTTTAAAAATCTATTTTTATTTTGTCTATAAATTGTTTATAATCTCAATATTGGTATTAGTTAAATTATTTATAATCTAATTTAATTTTAAAATAGATTATTCTTTCTATTTGGATTATTTGCTTTTATAATGAGACATAATAACATTAAAGATATTATTATATACAGTTAAGTTTAAGTTTACATTACTTTATTGAGTATTATTTATTTATTTACACTAGCCAATGGACGAAGGACCTTTATACTACCTCACTCTCAGCAGTCCTCTCATCATTAGGCCTTAAAAACCCACATAAACAGAGTCAAAATAAATACAAGTCCAGTAAATTAAGTATAGGATGATTATCAAATTCTAAATTAAAAACAAATAATAAATGACTATCTGTTAATAATATCTCATCAATCCTTTATTCCAATATATCAAATATTTTATATCACTTTTAATAGTTATACTCACCTAATATAAATTAAATAAGATTTCATTAAAATATAAATATAAATATAAATATAAATATAAATATAAATATAAATATAAATATAAATATAAATATAAATATAAATATAAATATAAATATAAAAAATAGAGATATTCACTAATAAATATTTCTTACTTCCCATATCCTAGTATATAAGCTAATAACCAAGAGTATAAAGGTTTTAAAAGGACAAATTCTTAAGGTAGAATAGTTAAAATTAAAGTTTATTAAATTAAAGGGGGGTAACTCATGAATGAGTTCAACTATTTTCTATTTTGAGATATAAATATAGGCGCAATCATGGCTAATAATAAAATGACACTAATCATAATTAACCAAGAAGCTCCATAAGTATAAAGTCCTTGTCCAATAGCTTCAATTTGTAAGAAAGGAGTTAAAGCAGTATCAGCTATAACAGGATTAAAAGCAGTATTTACCCAATCATTCATAGAAATTTCATAATTTAATATGAAACCATTAAATTTAAATAATAAATCTAATAGAGTATTAGATACGTTATTAAAACTGAAAGGAATAATAGTATAAATTTCATATATAAATAAAGAACCAATAGATAAAGCTAAAGGTAAATTTTTAGTATAATGAGGACCAGTTTCTAAAATATCTGTTAATTTAATATTAATCATCATAATAACAAAAAGGAATAAAACAGCAATAGCTCCTACGTATACAATAATATAAGATATACCTATAAAACCTATACCTAATAAAATTAAATATCCAGCAGCATTAACAAAAACTGAAATTAAAAAAATAACAGCTATAACAGGATTTTTAGAGGTAATAACTAAAACACTAGAAAATAGTGCAGCAAAAGCTAATAAATCAATTAAGAAATGTTTCATATAAAATACAATAAAATGACCTACGTACTAGACGTTCATTTAAGTATATATCCTATAAGATATAAATAAAAAGACTAGAGGTGTAAACAAAATAAAATTAAAAATAAAGTAGGTTAAACCAAGAGATAAAATAAAAGTGTGAAAATAAAAAATAAATAAGCTATCATTAACAATAATGTACTCTTTTATATACAAGGAAAGGTAGAGAGCGGTGGAAGGGGAGTATATCTTAAAAAAATTTATGTCCCATAGACACTGTAAAACTAAAGGATCCTCTTTTGTTTTTTTGAGTTAATCTGGCTGTAGAAATATAATTGGCTTTACTTCTAGCTAAACTACCATATTGAATTTTTTTTACAGTTCTTCTAGGAATAATTTTACCTCTCATTAATCTACCTCCTAAATGAATATTCACCCCAGTTAAAATAGTCGTCCATTTACTATAAATATTTTGATTACTTCTAAAAAGTATTTTATTAGATTGATATTTTAAAAATCTACCAATAATTCTAGAAAATGAATTTCTTCTAGAAAGTCCTAATTTACCTAAAATCTGAACTAATATTTGACTATTATGACTTACGGAATATAATTGAGTTAAATCTAATTGTACTGGTTTTTTAAAATATTTACTTAATTTTAAAGATAAACCTTGCAATTTATTAAGATTTAATTCTAAAAATTTGTGATTACTTAGTTTTTTATTTATAATATAATAAAATAAATTTATAACTACTTTTTTAGGAGAGACTTGTATATTAGGAGTACTTATGACACTAGACATTTCAAAGAAAGAGTATTCTAATATTTTATTAACATCTTTGTGTAGTATTTGGCTATTAAAAGTTTTGGAATTAAATTCATATAAAGTATTTTTATTTTGAGCTAATTCTATATCTAAAGGTGTGCATAATCTAAATAATTTATAAAGCAGATTAGTTTGACCTTCGGAAACGACTGTTTCTTTTTGAGGTACATAACTTAACATATCTACTTGACCATAATAACTAGATTTTTTTTGAGGTTCTTTGATTTCTTGAATCATTTTTTTTGATCCAAGAATCATATTTTCTTTGGATAAATTTAATTTTCTAGTATATTTGATGATTTCTTGTATTGAAGACTTATCCATGTTTCGAGGTTGATAATCTCGTAAATTTTTAAGTATTTCTATATCTATTCTAGAATATTGATTATTGATAGGTAAAATACTTTGATTTGTTTTCATGTATTGATTTTTGTTTTTTGTTTTTATTTATTACTTTTCATAACAAGGCTATAGAGATTATAGCTACTTTACTTTACCAATATATTTTTTATAATATACGATACGTTTTACCCTGATGGAGAATATACTGTTTAATATAAAGGATACTATTTATATTTGAAAAGTAAAGCTTTAAGCTAATAGAGTTAAAAGGTAAGAATATTTATATTTATAAAAAGTGTATCCTTATTTAATATAAATAAATCTTAATTAGCTTTAAATTTATTTCGTATAGATATTTTTAAAGAATCTAGCTGCCAGTAGCAGCCTATACGCTTTAAAGATAAGGGGAGTATCCTATATATATTTCGTATATATATATATTTAATTAATCAAAATTTAAACTTTACTCCTAAAACATAAAGAAGTAAGATCTAAATAGTGAGATTAACTATTTTGTTATATATATATATCTAAGATATTAGGCTGCATCAATCCAAGCTAAATAATCTTGAATTGACACTGCTTCTATGGCTATAGGCATAAATCCATGATATACACCGCATATTTCAGAACATTGACCGTAGAAAGTCCCTGCTCTTTCAGCTAACATAGAAGTTTGATTTAATCTACCAGGAACAGCATCAATTTTTAAACCAAAAGAAGGTACGGCAAATGAATGAATAACATCCGCTCCTGTAATGATTAATCTAATATGTGTATCTGTAGGTATAATTACTTTATTATCTACATCTAATAATCTAAATTGACCTAATTCTAAATCAGAATCTGGAATCATATAAGAATCAAATTCAATAGATTCTCCACTAACATTTATATAATCACTGTATTCATAAGACCAATACCATTGGTGACCTACTACTTTTATAGTGATTGTAGGTGAAATAACTTCATCTAATAAATATAATAATCTAAATGAAGGGAAAGCAATAGCTATTAAAATGAAAGCTGGTGTAATAGTCCAGATTAATTCAATTAATGTTCCGTGATTTAAATATTTATGTACAATAGGTGAATTATTAGAATTAAAGTAATACATAATAGAACCTATTACCCAGAATACACCTACACATATAACCACTAAATAGAAAAAGATAGTGTTGTGTAATTCGACTATCCCTGTAAATCCTGGAGCTGCACTATCTTGAAATCCTATTTGCCAAGGTTGTGGGGCATCGTTATATATAGTATTAAAAATTGAAAAGAATTTTAACATTATTATTTTTTTTTAAAAATTATTATTATTTTTTTTTTTATTAACTTAGTTTACTGTTTCCTCTGACTATTCAATTTTATTATAAATATAAAATTAGAGCTAAATACCTAGTCTATAAGACATTCATGATTTATCATCATTGTTTAATTTGTTAAGCAAAAGTTATAAAATTAAAGGTATTCTAAGTTATATCTTATAAGAAATATTTTACTAAGTAAAATAATAAAATAAAGGAGAATTGAACTCACAAATATATTTATATTCCATCTCTATTTCTAGATTAAACCCTAAATTGAAGGTATTGTAAATAACCTAAAACTCTTACTCTAATACTTATTCATTAAGCTTTTACCTTTAGGTGACATACACCTTGGAAGGAGGAATGGTAAATGAGGAAGAGGTTGGAGGCTATAAACCTTTCAATAGGAGAGGTCATTAGAATGGTATCCCTAAGACAATATAAATATTATAAACTAATAGGGTCTCAGGATAATATATACTTAAACCATTAAGCAACCTTATTTTTGTTTTTGTTCTTAATTTTAAATTTTCAAATATTTGAGTTTAAATCCTAGTAAAGATGTCCAACCAAAAATAAAAAGCTATACGAGTAAAGAGACTTGAACTCTTAAAATAATGAAAACCTAAGATTCACTCGGCTACCAATTTCGACATACTCGCTCTACCTTTTAGAAAAAAATATAATCTTCTAAAAAATATCTAAACAAAGATTAAGGATCTAAAAATAGAAATAACCAAAATAAGGGGTGGGGGATTCGAACTCCCGGTCAATAATGTGTAAGATTACTGCTTTAACCAACTAAGCTAACCCCTTTACTCTACCTTAGGTAGCCAAAGTCTATAAGGGGGTTACAAAATAATTATTATCCAGCTGCACTTTCCAGTACAGCTACCCTGCTATGACTTTTGAGATGTTACCCCAATGAATTAACTAAAGCCAATAAGCTTAACCTAGTTGTTTTAAAGACAAAACAATAAGTCCTAAACTAAACTAAGAAAAAACTTATCTACCTCCAGTTTCCTCCACTAAAGGCTTCTTCCCAGCGACAGACAGTTAGTTCATCACGAAACTAGCTTCACCGTTGCGCTACTTATCAACGATTACTCGGAATTCCTTCTTCATGCCTCCGAATTACAGGAGACAATCCGTCTAAATTTAATATAAATCACTTTTTTTAATGATTAGCTCCTCTTCTTGTGGGAAGTATTGCGTCACTTTGTAAAAGTTTTTGTGGCACGTCTATAGCCCAGAACATGAGGGCCATAACGACTTGTCTTAGCCCCATTTGAATCTCTATCAAATTCATTAATTATTAAGAATAAATTAATAACCGGGATTTCGTTCGTTAGTGGAATTAACCTAATGTTTAACAACACGAACTGAAGACAGCCATGCAACACCTGTACTTAAGTATTTTAAATAAAATAAAATACTCCTTAAAAAGTTTGTATGCAAGTTCTGGTAAGGTTTTACGCGGATTATCGTATTAAATAACATGCTTCACTCCGTTTGCTTCGAGACCGACTAATTTTTTTGTTTTCGACTTTGCAGTTGTACTCACAAGGCGGAATGGTTATCGTGTTAACTTCGCCTCTAGTTTTAGTAAACTAAAGACTACCATTCATCGTTTACAGAAAGGAGTATCTGGGTATCTAATCCTATTTCCTACCCTAACCTTCGTTTCTCAGCGTCAATCATTAATGGAAAGTGGCCTTCGCACTTAGTATTCTGCTTAGGATCTACGGATATCAGCCCTCATCTAAGCGTTATACACTATAACCTCTTTTTGATTCTAGCTTTCAATTAGACTACTTTATTTGTTTAGTCATAGTCTTATGAAAACCGCCTACAAACCCTTTACGCCTGTTTAAGATGATTAACGTTTGCGTCTCTGGTCTTACCGAGTCTTCTGGCACCAGATTTGGACGACACTATTAGTAAGGTATTATCATTATTTTCCCTTACGACATCATGAATTTGAAGAAATTCTATGATTTCAGTTAGCTAGTTCACTCTTGCGAGCATTGACTAATATTCTTGACTGCTGGTAGTTAAATACTACTTGGGAGATTTCATTCCCAATGTGGCCAGAGGTTCTTTCAAACTTGACTTTCGATCGTCGGCTTGGTAGGCCTTTACCCCACCAACTACCTAATCAAATTAAATAGAATCCTATAGCAGAAGTATCTCCTTTATTTGTATATCTCCTATTTCTGAAGACTACAGGGTATCTTATCTAACATACTCACCTCTACACCTTATTTTCTAATATATTATAATATTTTGAAAACAACGATTTGCATGTCTTAAACTACTGAAAAACGTTCAATCGGAACCAAAATTAAATTCTTACTTATTATTAAACCTTCTAATCTTAATGAGATATTGAAAGTCGTATTTTATATGCTTAACGCAATGTTTACAATCTCTTTTATTTTTAAAAATAAACATACTTTTTTAAATTTTATTTTTAATAATTTTAATTATTTTTTAAATTTTTTATTATTTTTATTTTTGTTTTTGTTTTTTTTGTTTGCTAGCTGAAAAAAAGAATTGAACTTTTATCTTACCGTCATGAATGGTAGGTTTTAACCTTTAAACTATATCAGCGAGAGTTTTTTTTTTAATTTAATAAGTCTTGACTACTTATCCTAATAACCTTCCATCTACAAAGTTTTAATAAATTCTTAATTTAAGAATAAAAATATTAAAATAAAAGTAAAGGATCTAATGAATAAGTGTAGTAGGGGGTTAGATAATAGCAAGAGTATTTATGTATATACTATATACATTTAGCCTGTTGGCTTAAATAGTGACTGAATTAACTATAAATATTCATAAGCATAAATAGGTCATTCTATGACACCTCTTTTATATAAAGAAAACATACTAAAGTGTTAGAATAAATTATATAAAAAATAGGAAGATATATGTTAATTTACTATATTTTGATAAAGAAATATTTATTCTTTCTTTATTTACACCACAAATTTCTTTGTTTTAATTATAATTAAACATACTTATAACCTTACTAAATTATGAAAATATTTTCCATAATCCCAGTTTTAATTATCTTAACTCTATTTTAAAACTTATTTAATTATTTTTAATCATTTTTATTTAATTTTATAAATTCATTTTTGATCTTATTTTTTTTTATAAGTTAAAGGGTAAAATCAGAGACTTGAACTCTGAACAGCGTCGCCACAAGACGTTATTTTGCCAATTAAACTAATATTACCTCTTTTATATATTCTTTTGTTCTTATACTTTTTGTTTTTTAGACATATCTGTGAATAGGATGTAGAGATTTACATGACTAGCTGGTGCCACACTTATAGCTTTAAAAATAAATATAATAAATACTGTACAAAGACACCTTAAATAAAAACTTAACAAAAGTTAATAAATCCTATTAAAAATAATAACTAAATATGACTTTAATGATATAAAATTTTAATCTACTTGCTTAAATGCTTGAATAAGTCACAGATTAAAATTTTTAATTCAAAATTAAAAAAGTCAAATGTCCTATGTATTTATAGATACACTATAGATTATTGAAGAATTTGAGATAATAGGATATAGAGTCTAAAACCTTTTATAAAAAACAACAAATAAAAGAGTATATATTTTAATTTAATAAAAAATAACGGTAGATGACAAATTGGCTCGTCGCTCCTTTTGGGTAGGAGATATATAGCGTGTTCGAATCGCGCCTACCGTATATATTTAATAATATATATCTTACTTAAATAAAAAAAACAAAAAGTAAGATCTTGGTGTCATGGCAGAGTGGTTATTGCGGAGTACTGTTAATACTTTTTATCAGAGGTTCAATTCCTCTTGACGCCTATCAAAAAAAAAATAAAAAAACAAAAACAAAAAAAATCGAAGAAAAAATCTAAATAAGTTAAATATCTTTATACTCAATTATTTATAATTATTTTTTAATATTAAAAGAAGTATTAAAATAAAAATGAGTTTAACGAACATGTTGAAATTGGTAAACAATCTCCTCTTAAGCAGGAGTGGAAGTAATTCCTTAAGAGTTCGAGTCTCTTTGTTCGTAAGTTTCCCAGACAGTGTTAACATTAAAAACCTAAGCGAAATAGTGTAATGGTGTGCACGACAGTTTCATGGCCTGTTAGATAAGGTTCGATTCCTTTCATCGCTAAATCATAAAAAATCAAATCATTAAATTATCTAGGTGCTTCACCCCCTCAAAAACAAATCATAATCTCAATTAAGGTCTTTTAGTATAACGGTTCGTACGGCTCTCCTTCAAAAAGCAAGTATCAGTTCAATTCTGATAAAGATCACACTTTAATTTCTTCTCTGCCTCCGGTAGGTGAGTAGATTCAAAATTAGAATCTTAGTCATATAAATTCTAAAAAATCAAGAGCTAAATAGCAGAGAGGATAGTTAAAGATAAATTAAAAAATACACAGTATTTTTTAATTTAAGTTCAATTAGTAATGAATTCTTGGCTATCTTCTACTAACGCTAAAGAGATAGGTACTCTATACCTTATCTTTGCAGTGTTTGCAGGTATGATCGGTACAGCTTTTTCAGTTTTAATTAGATTGGAATTAGCCGCACCTGGAGTGCAAGTACTACAAGGAGATCATCAATTATTTAATGTGATCATTACAGCACATGCATTTATAATGATCTTCTTTATGGTTATGCCTGCCTTAGTAGGTGGTTTTGGGAACTACTTATTACCAGTTCAAGTAGGGGCGCCCGATTACTTAAAAAAATTTAAATAGATTTATGACCCATTTTTATTCTATTGATAAAATTTACAATAATCTAGAATCTTCTTCTGATTTATCTAATATTAAAGATAAAAATACTCATTTTTATAGTATGGGTCCATACTTAGCAGGATTATTTGAAGGCGATGGTCATATAATTTTATCAAAAATAATTAATTCAAGAGGTAAAATAAGGTACCCTTATTTAGCTATAACTTTTGTATACAAAGATTTACCTTTAGTCAAAAAATTTGTAGAATTATATGGAGGAAGAATACGATTTAAAAATAAAGAAAATGCTATAGTTTGGATAATAAATACTCATAAAGAATTAGTAAATTTAATAAATTTAATGAATGGTAATCTAAGAACACCTAAATTAACTCAATTTAATGACTTAATTTTATGGTTAAATAATAGATATCATTATAATATTTCTATTTATTCCCCAGATCAAAGTGATTTAAATTTAAATGGCTGGCTAGCTGGGTTTATTGATGCAGATGGAGGATTTAAAATTCGTTATACTGAAAAATTAATAGAAGAAAATACAAAAAAAGTTTTAACTAAAGGAAGAATAGAAGTACGTTTTGTATTAGAACAACGACAAATATTCCCCTATAACAATCAGTCATATAAAGACATAATGTATAAAATACAGTCTTTTTTTGGTATAACTACGGATTTAAAAATCTCAAAACATAATATAGATAAAATTTATTGGTTAATAGAGGTTACTAGTTTAACTAAATTAAACTTTCTTGTTCAATATTTTAATCATTTTCCTTTATTCACCGCTAAACGAAATGATTTTGAGGATTGGTTAAAAGTTTATCGTTTAATAGAAGATAAAAAACATTTAACTGAAGATGGTAAATTGTTAATTAAACATATAAAATCAAATATGAATAAAAAACGTAAAGAATTTAATTTTTGTCATTTAGTTTATTTAAATAAAGTACAGTAGTCCTTTTTATAATAACCTTATAATTAGAATCGGGTAAATTGCAAGAAAATCTTAAAAAAAAAAACTTTTGGAAATAAAATAAGACAATTTGCAGCGAAGTTTAATCCAGCATATAAATTATCAAAAAATTTAAGTATTTAAGATAAAGGATTAAAAACGTTCAACGACTAGAAAGTGAGTAATGCTAACAATAATCTTTCCACGAAAACCCGACAATTATGTAAAATTTATATAATTGATGACATAGTCTGAACCTAATAGTGATATTAGGAATTAAGGATAAAAAGCCTTAAGATAACAAAATTGATGGCCTTCCCAAGATTAAATAATATCTCATTCTGGTTACTACCTCCTTCCTTAATATTATTATTATTAAGTTCTTTAGTTGAAAATGGAGCCGGTACTGGATGGACTGTTTTTAAAAAGTTATCTTATTACATTTTTGTTATAAAAAATAAACTTAGCCTGAGTTTAAATTTAAATTCTAATAAAGCAGGGAAAACTGATATTAGCAATAATTCTAATTCACCTAGTCCCGGACCAGGTGGTAATAATAATAATAACAAAAGACAAATTTTTTTAAATTTTATTTTAATTTTAGTTCTTGTTGTTTTAGCTCTTTATTTTTTTAAGGGATTATCTTTATATAAGTTACCTGGTTTAGTATTTACATTTATAACTTCATTTCTTTTATTTCATTTTGCATATGATAAATTAAATTTTTCTAAAAATAATTACATTAGATTTTTACAAAAATTTGTTGCGTATAATCTTTGTTTTTTTATTTCTATTTTTATAGGTAGTTTTATTAATTTATATATATTTAATGTTTTTTTTTGAGATAGTAATATAAATGGTGGAAGAGATTTAATACAATGTGTGGCTAGTTCATTTACCGATAATTATGAGGGGAAATGACCTAAAGGTCCTGTAGATGCTCTGATTCAAACTATGTTAAATCTAACCCAAGATGGGGGAACAACTTTAGGAATTTCAGCTGCAGCTGCGTCATTAGGTACCTCAGCTATGAAATATCTTCAAATACCACCTGTCCAGAGAGCTTTATTGGCTACTCTAACAGCCGGTGCTACAGCTGGAGCAGTGACTGTAGGACTTTCAACTGGTAAAGTGATTGCTAAAAGAATCAATAGAAGTGAAGCTTTTAGAAACCACCCTCATAGTGATCCAAATCCAGATAGGATTCCATCACCTGAGCTTAATATTAATAGTCCCTTAGAAGAAGAATCAAATTCTTTAGTTGAATTATTGCTTAATGTAGTCACATTAGATGTATTAGAACTAATAGTTTTAATAACACTAATACTAGTATTTTTTAATAAATATTTTAGTCATTTACTTAAAAATTTTTTAGTTAAATATATCCCTACTAAATATATTAATACAAATAAATTTTTACAGAAAAGCAATGAATATAATACTAAATTTTTAAATATATTGTCAATATACTTAACAGTCTTATTATTTTCAATAATATTATTGCATTTATATATTAGTTCTGTATTATATACAGAAATAGATAGTTTTGTTATAGAATATAATTTATTAAAAAAAAGTTCTGTATTCATATTCACAAATATTAGATTCTTCACTATCAACCCTTCCGGTAGAACAGTCATTAGTGTTATTAATAACACTATAAATATTGTATTATATCACATCTCTTTATTAAAATTTAAATTCCTCTACGCTATTAACTACCTTTTCATCATTTTTAATGGATTGGTAACAATGTTATATACACGAGGGGTAATTACCCTTCAGATGCTTAGTGTAAGATATACTTTATTAGGAAAAATAAGCAGTCCTAAATTGTTAGTCAGTCTGTGATACTAATAATTAAAAAAAACACTACTCGATGCGGGAAACTCCTCAATTTGGAGATGAATACTAGTTCGACTAAAAAAAGAATCGAATTATGTAAAAATGTCATCGACATGGGGACAATCCGCCTGAGTTTTCGGTATGACAGCCAAAAAAAAAACTGTCACTACTTATCATCTTTAGCTTGCAAAGGATTTGAAAACTCATCAGAGACTAAACGTGGTGAATTTTACAGAGGACCTTTTAAAAATAGCACAGATAATATAGATTGATTCGTTGGTATTACAGATGGGGCAGGTACTTTCCACTTTTGTCAAACCAAGAAAGGAGTTTGGAATTTTACATTTAAAATTGCTCAAAGTAATTGTAACCTACGTTTACTTTATCACATCAAATCTTTGTTAGGAGTTGGTTCTGTTTCTGTCCCTAACTCTAAGGATGATACAGCGGAATTTGTTATACTAAAGAATCAACATCTTATTCAGTATATTCTCCCTATTTTTGATAAGTATCCTCTACTTACTAGTAAACACTTTAATTATATTTTTTTTAGAGAAGCAATTCTTATTTTTGCAGATCCTTTAAAATCTAAGGAACAAAAAGATAAGCTAATTACAGATATTAAAATGAAATCTGAGTGTTCTACTAATGAAATATCTCCGGCTTGAGGAATTATTGATAATACTGTAAATAGTGTTCAAGATGCTATGAAAGTAATGTCAAAATCTTGGGTAATTGGATTTACAGAAGTAGAAGGAAGTTTCTATTTAGTAAAAAAAGATCCTCAGCTATTACTGCATGTTTTTGAATTAACTATAAAACATGAAGTTATTGTTTTAAAAGCTATTGCTATGATTCTTCAAATAAATTTTATTCTTCATAAAACATCCGTAGTAGTAACAGATTCTAATGATATACAACATATTGTTGATTTCTTTCATAAAAAATTGAAAGGTATGAAATCGCTAGAATATAGAATTTGAGCTCGATCTTTTACTAAAAAAAAAAAAGAATTTGAATATTTGATTGATATTAAAAATCTAATGAAAAATATTCCTTCTATTAGACAAGATAAAACTTTTAAACTCAAAAAAAACAAACAAAATTAAGTGTTTATACTTAACCCATAGTAAGGTAAAATTATGGTATAGTCCAATCCAATATGAGAATATTGGTAAATAATCTATTTAATATAGAGATTATTTTTAAATGTTATCCTCCATTAGCCGGTATCCAATCTCACTCTGGTGCATCTGTAGATCTAGCTATCTTCAGTTTACACTTAGCGGGAGTATCATCTTTACTAGGGGCAATTAATTTCATTACGACTGTACTTAACATGAGAACTAATGGAATGAGCTTACATAAATTACCTTTATTCGTATGGGCAATTTTTGTTACAGCAATTTTATTATTATTATCATTACCTGTATTAGCCGGTAAACTTATTCTGCCGGCTTTAAATGCGGCTATATGCTGGAAACCTCTAATAACTAAGATACTATAAATTAAGTACATTTAAGTAACAAAGCTTAGTTTTGAGCAATCAGCAGGAAACCAAATCTTTATCGCATTGAAGTATAAAGAAATTAGGATCCTCAGAGACTATACGCCTGAATTAACTGTTGTAAAATTTGCAATGGTAAAAAATTCAACAAATTCTACATTAAATAAAAATTCTAATCATTTTGGTTATTATTTAGGAGGTTTAATGGAAGGAGATGGTTCTATTTTTACTCGGTTTTTTTTTTACAACTTAGATTAATAAGAGATAGTCCGAACTACTTTGTTAAAAGTAGAGTATCTACCTAGAAATTTTTGCTTTTTTTTAATTTCTTGAGACCTTAGTAGTCATAAGGCTTTGCCTAGTAGATCCACAAAAATATAAAAATATAAAAAATAATATAAAAAAATAAAAAATAAAAAAAAAAAATATAAATATTAAAAAAAAAAAGGGATATCAAAATATAAGGTCCTTTTTGGTTAATATTTTAAGTTGTAGTAGTATATTGCAATATTTCTTGTTTAGTATTAAATTTAATAAGAGAATAACTTATCTAATACCAAATGATTCTTATTCTTATCTATTACATCATATGCTAACATTTATTTATAAACCTTTTATAATAGGACCTGTACTATTTTTAATTTATATAAATAAATGTAAAGTCAATATAGACTTATTGGACACATTGTTAATTTTAATGTTAATTTATCAAGTAGGTCTGGTAATTGAAATTGTTTTTAATACTATTATTAACTATAGTATAAATATTGACTTAATATTCTCAATGTCAGCTAATAATACTGGAGATAATATACCTAGAGGACCAGTAAATCAAGATCCGGCTAGAATTATTAGATACCTGAGTACGAATATTGCAGCCTTATTATGTAGAAAACCTATGAGTCGGGCTGCAGGTCTGACAATAGCTAACGCCGGAAATGTTATAGCTGATATCGTTTCTAGTGAGGAAAGAGCTAATTATTGGATCGATCAGTATAATTTCTTCAAAACTCACGGTAGATTCAGAGGGGGGCAACCTGGGTCAGGTCCTTTTGAAAGAGGTGCTAATCCTTTTGAAGATGCATTAGAAGCAGGTAAAGATGCAGACAATACTGGTACTTCAAAATTTTTACCGGACTCAAGTTTATTCACAGATTTATTTGCACCGGTAGAACATTCAATTCCTTTAGATACATTACTAAATGTTCATTTTATCTTAATCTTAGGGTTATTTATATTAGTATTTTGTACTATTTTACTATTAGTATTTTTATTTTTTAATTTATTCATTTTATTTAATAAAGATTTTTTATTAAATAGAGTTCAAAATAAATATGCAGTACTGTATATAAAATATGTCTTATTTAAATCAAGAATAGATGTTCTTGTATTAGGAATGTTCATTATAGGGTCATTGTGTTTTGTTCTTTATATTTTACACTATTTAATTGTACATCCAATAATAGTTAATACATAGTGGGAATAACTATGTTATTAACAGATAGAAACTTTAACACTAGTTTCTATGATCCAGCCGGAGGTGGTGATCCAATTTTATATCAACATCTTTTCTATTATAAAGCCTTAATCCCCTGTATTATTTGTGCTAAAAGGGATAACTCCTCTTCTTGCGAGTTTTACAACTCCTCCGTTTCAAAGGAAGAGTCAAAACAAAAAGACGAATGGACAGTAAGTAATACAAATTTTAACTTTTTAAACTTTTTTAGTGAATACAAATCTCATATTAGTGCTGAGTTACCCTGCAAAGATTTTCTTACTTGGCTTATAGGTTTTAGTGAAGGTGATGGATCTTTTATTGTAAGTAGAAGAGGAGACCTTAGCTTTGTTATAAGTCAAGATACTAGAGATATTCAAGTATTAAATATGATTCAAAATAATTTAAAGTTTGGTAAAGTCATTAAACAAGGTAAGACTGTATCTCGGTACGTTGTACAAGATAAAATAGGTCTTTATTTAATAGCTTTGTTATTTAATGGTAATTTAATTACCTTACATAAAATAAACAGATATCAAAATTTTTTAGAAAATGTCAATGTTTATAATAATAACGGTAGAATAAAACTTCCTAATATTAAATTATCAGCTTTTTCAGTTAAACCTACATTTCAAGATGGTTGGTTAGCAGGATTCTGTGATGCTGAAGGATGTTTTAGCTCAACAATATATAATAATAGCAACCGATTTAGTATAATATACGATATTGCCCAAAAAAATATTGAAGGTCAATCTATACTATATTATATACAAGATCTGTTTAAAGTAGGGAAAGTATATAACCATTCAGCCCCTAATGTTTTATATTATAGGGTAAATGGTTTAAATGATACTAAACTACTTTTTGATTATTTTGATAGTAGTCACGGAACCCTTAAAAGTAAAAAACTAAAAAGCTATTTACTATGGAAAATTTTACACGCTAAATTACTAAATAAAGATCATTTAGATAGCACTAAGAGATACTCATTAAAAGTTTTAGCTAGTAAAATAAATAATACCTGGGATTAATTTTTGGAAAAAAGGGAAAAGTAGATATGTAAATATTGAGAATTTAATAAAGCAGATGTGCTTATACTTTTTAAACTTCATTTGTAAGGTAATTAGTATCGGTTAATTCGGGTTTTCCTTATAAGACTTTATTAAATGAATCTTTTCTCTAATCCTAATGATATGGAATAGGTAACTGTTAGGAGAAACTATTTCTAAGTCATTAACTTTTCTTGACAGAGAAAAGGTAAGAGCAACAAGCTTTTGAATGCTCTTTGGGTTATGTTAGTGAAAACGGTTAAAACTTCCCCAAGCAAGACCGTCGGTTGCCTACACAATCGCTACAGACTGGGTCACTGATGGGTACCTGAAATGGTGCTTAATGTACAGTCGATTTCTTCCTCTCGGAGCACAAGGTCATCAATGAAACCAAAGTTAAACTCCAGCAAGACCAGTGGAGGGGACACTAAGGTAGAGGTGATACATGATTCTTAAATAGGGTGAAATAATTTAAGAATTGAAGAAATGGGTTCTTCGGTCACCCTGAGGTTAAATTTATAAGCTTCGTAATGTGGCTATTTGCGGGAATAACTTCATTAAGTTTTAAATACTCCAACTGCCAAAAAGTCATAGTAACAAAGTTAAAACAAAGAAGTCAATCCGCAGGTAATTTTTTAATGACGTCGGACGTTATTAATGAAAGAACCTCAGAGACTTTACGCCACAAATCTAAGGATTCTGAAAATATTAAAAAAATTTCTATTCATGTATCAAAACACTTAAAGCCGGTAAATGAATTAGACTTTGGCCATTATTTAGCTGGTTTAATCGATGGTGACGGTCATTTTTCTTCGGCATTGCAATTAGTAATTGCATTTTCAGAGTTAGATGCTTCTTTAGCTTATTTTATAAAGGAAAAAATAGGATTTGGAAATGTCCGTAAAGTTAAAAATAAAAAAGCAATTATTTTAGTTATAAGTCATCGTAAGGGATTACTAAAAATTCTTAATTTAATTAACGGAAAAATTAGATCTGAAAACAAATTGCGTCAAATCACTAAAAATATACTATCTAATTCTTATTTTAACTCAATAATTAACTTTACCGGTAATTCTGATTTAGATTTGAACAATTATTGGTTAGCTGGTTTTTCTGATGCTGATGCTAGTTTCCAAATTAAATTAATAACTAGAAATAACAAAACTGAAGTTAGATTAAATTTTCAAATAGATCAGAAAAGAAATGATTTATTAATTTTAATTAAAAACTTTTTAGGTGGAAATATAGGGTATAGAAAAAGTCAAGATACTTATTATTATAATTCTACTAGTTTTGGTTCAGCTAAGAAAGTTATTAATTATTTTGATAAATTTCATATGCTTTCATCTAAACATATCAATTTTTTAAAATGGAGAAAAGCTTATATCGTAATTCAAGATAAAAATCATTTAATTGAATCAGGATTATTAAAAATAATGAATCTTAAAAATACAATGAATAGAAAAAATTCAGAAACAATGGATTAAGATAAAGTCCTAACAAGAGCGTAAGTTCTTGAGTGATAAGATTAAATAAATTTAAAAAATATTTTTTAGTATTATTTACTTATCCAAAACATATTGTTATATCTTAATTATACCAGGATTTGGTATTGTTAGTCACATTGTATCAACATTCTCAGGTAAACCAATATTCGGTCAAACAATTCTTATGAATGGCCCTTGTAATAACTTTTTATCCTTATGTTATTATATCGCAACATACTATGTGCAGGAAGGAAAGTTTATACTGTTTAGTACTAAAGGTTAACGAATTATATATTATTTTTTAAGTGTATTCGCTTTAGTAATAATCTATTCAGTACTTTCTAATCCGCAGGTAACCAACGCACAGTGGATTTTAAAATTTATTCATTTTTAAGATCCAAGCATGTTAGTAGGAACCTCAGAGACTGTACGTATGTTTTCTAGTTGTCTATGTTCTAAAAGTGAACATAAAAAAGGTAATGATGAATTAAATCATTTAAAAATTCGTCAATGGATTGCTGGAGTTATTGATGGTGATGGTCATTTTCATATCTCTAAAAAGGGGTATGTTGAACTTTCTGTTGTTATGGAGGCTCGTGATATAGCTTGTCTATATAAAATTAAACAACGGTATGGTGGTTCAGTTAAAGCTACTTCACATGCACGAGCTCTACGTTTCCGATGACACCTTATGGCTGGTATACAGCAAGTCATTAATGATGTTAATCGTCTAATTTTAAATCCTGTTAGATACTTACAACTTAAAAAGGTTTGTAGTATTTATAACATTGACGTTTTACCGTCACTTACAATTGAATATAATAGTGCTTATCTTTCAGGTTTATTTGATTCAGATGGGAGCGTATATTACAATAAACAATCAATGCAAGTTTTTATCACTGTCTCACAAAAGGGTAGAGAATGACTAGATATATTAGTTTCTGTTTACGGTGGAGTGGTGCGATCTGCTAATAAAGACGCTTCTGCTTTTAAATGGACAGTTTCTAAAAAATTTGATATTTTAAACCTAATTGATAATTATTTTCACTGGAACAACTGTGTATCAGCCAAAAACAAAAAATTTGGTTTGGTAAAACACTTTTATTATTTATCCTCAATCGGTGCTCTTAAAGCTCCGGAAGGTTCTGTTCTAGGTAAAAGTTTTACTCAATTTGTAGATAGGTGGGAAACAACCAACAATTTGGACAATTAGAAAAAGAGACAGTCCAATAACACTAGCTACAATTAATGCTAGTTTTTATTGTATTTAGGAATGGTCAAGTATAGGCCAACATTAATTAATTATTATGTTAATCTTCTTTATATGCTGGGATACTCTAAACCCTTAAATACTAGTGAACATTTGTTTTACAGTAAAAAAGTTAAGGATATTACAATGAGTCATCAGCAGGAAACTAAATATTTATCTACATTAAATATAAATAGATTAGGATCCTCAGAGACTACACAAGAAGGATCTTTCATTGTACTACCCCATGAAAGATTAAGATATAGTCCAACAAATATTAAAAATAAAAACTTATCTCTAAATAGCTTAAAGTCCTTATTTATGAATAAGTTATTAAATGTAAGAAAAATTCATTTATCTATTCATCAGCATCATTTTTCTTCTATATCTAGAGCGCAGGATGCTAATAATGATAAAATTAATCCTTATTGGCTTACTGGTTTTGTTGATGCTGAAGGTTGTTTTTCTGTTATTGTTGAAATATCAAATATCACTAAATGGAAAGTCAAAACATCATTTGAAATAAATTTACACATTAAAGATGTAGACATTTTACATAAAATAAAAGATTTTTTTGGTGTAGGCGCAATATATCTAAGAAAAAATAAAAATATAGCTGTTTATAGAGTATCTAAACTTGAATCTTTAATAGATATTATAATACCTCATTTTAAAGTTTATTCACTTATTACCCAAAAATCAATAGATTTTTATTTTTGGTGTAAAGTTATTGATATTATTTCAAAAAAAGAACATTTAAGTCAATCAGGTTTTTTAACTATACTTACTTATTATGCTTCTATAAATAGAGGTATATCTAATAAAGTTTTAATGCATTATCCTCATATTAAACCAGTTATAAGACATAAAGTAAATTTACCTTTAAACTTAAATCCTCATTGGGTTTCTGGTTTTGTCTCTGGTGATGGTGGGTTTTCTATTTTTATTAGACCGTCTATAAGTTATATTTTAAAACAACAAGTGTCTTGTAGATTTCATATCGCACAACATATTAGAGATATTGAACTTATGAATTTATTTTCTAAATTTTTTAATTGCGGTACTGTTTATCTAAGAAAAACAAAAACATGTGATTTTGTAGTTCAAGATATAAACTTGTTAATATCTAAAATTATTCCTCATTTTGATATTTATCCTATTTTAAATTTAAAATATAAAGATTTTATTTGTTTTAAAAAGGCTTTAAATATTATTCAATCAAAACAACATTTAACACAAGAGGGTTTAGATTTAATTAAAAAATTTAATTTAGAAATGAATTCTAATAGATTAAAATAAATATTTAATTTCTTACTTATATTTGTAGCTATGCTATGTTCTCTATTGGAATCTTAGGATTCTTAGTATGGAGTCACCATATGTTCGCGGTTGGTTTAGACGTGGATAAATGAGTGTTCACGGAAAAAATCTTGCTATATGCTGGAAACTCCTGTATAAGCAGTCCACTCGCATTCAATGCGTTAGGAAAAATCTGCTTAAATTCTCAGTCAGGACAATCAGCAGGAAACTTTACTCAAAGTACTAAAGCTACGGCTAGTACAAAAAATACTTATACTCAATATAAAAACTTACCTAAAATTTCTGAACATGTACCTATGCATAATTCTAATCTTTCGGATACTGATTTAGGTTATTTTTTGGCAGGTTTAATTGAGGGAGATGGATGGTTTGGATATAAACAATTGCATATCATTTTCAATGAAAAAGACATTTCATTAGCTTATTTAATCAAAAAACGAATAGGATATGGAAATGTTTATAAAATAAAAAATAAAAAAGCAGTTAGATATATCTGTAAACATGAAAAAGGTTTATCTATTATTTTAAACTTTATAAACGGTAAATTAGTAAGTAAACCTAAATATCATCAATTAATTGAACATAATTATAGTGAAAATTTTAATTATCCTATATTACCTCCATCTAATACTATAAATCTAGATAATTATTGGTTAGCAGGTTTTACTCAAGCAGATGGATGTTTTCATATTAGTATTGCAAAAAGTAAGACTCATAAAACAGGATTTAGTGTTAGATTAGAATATTCTTTAAAACAAAATGATTCTATACCTTTAAAACTTTTATATGAAAAAATAAAAATGGGCAATCTTTCTCAATATCATACAGGTATATGGTGTTATAAAAGTACAGGTTATAAAACAGCAGCATTATTAATTAATTATTTTGATAAATTTAATTTATTTGCTGATAAATATGTTAATTACTTAAAATTCAGAAAAGTTTATATTTTGATTACCGAAGGTAAACATTTAGGTAATAAAGGTATTATAAAAATAAAAAGTATTTCAGGTAAAGGATCCTCAGAGACAAGTACGCAAGAAGTTTAGAATTCTAATTCATTTTAGATTAAACTAAGATACTGTCCAAATTTTTGACTAGAGCTTACTTTACTGCCGCAACTATGGTTATTGCTGTACCAACTGGAATTAAAATCTTTAGTTGGTTAGCAACTTTATATGGAGGAAGTTTAAGATTTACTACTCCATTATTATTCACTTTAGGTTTCTTAGCTTTATTCACAATCGGTGGGTTAACTGGGGTTGTGTTAGCTAATGCCTCAATGGATATTGCACTTCATGATAGTCCCATAAACAAGGAAATACTTTATGAGATATTTATTCTACAAAGTAGTTTAATTACTGCTTATCCCGAAGAAAAAGATAAAAATCACTATATTGAACAATTTTTTGTAGGTCTACTCGAAGGAGATGGAACTATAACCACTAATCTAAATAAATTTGAAAAAACGATAAGAGTCAGAATAATTATAGCGTTAAAAAATGAAATAAATAATCAAAATATGTTAAATCAAATACAACAAGTTATAGGAGGAAGAGTAGTTATTGAGAGACAAGATAAATATGTCACTTGGATTGCAAGTAATAAAAGTGATATAAATAAAGTTTTATTAATATTAGCTCGATATCCTCTATTAACTATCAGAAAACAATGTCAATTAGAATTTGCTAAAGATTGTTTACTCTATAAAGATGTAGATCATTTTATGGTAAATAGAAAAAATATGTATAAAGACAAAAATGATATTTTAGTTAAATTAAACCAAACTAAAGATATTAATTTTCCTTTGTATTTTAAGGCTTGGCTTTCTGGATTTATAGAAGCGGAAGGAAACTTCAGTTTAGTTTTTAATGATAAAGGTTATCTTAGAAAATCTTCTTTCAATATAGGTCAAAATGATGAAGTACATATATTAAATATGATTAAATTTTATTTTCAAAGTGAAAATAAAATTCTTAAAGACAATAAAAAAATAAATTTTAAAGGAATGACATCAGACTCTGATTATTATAGATTAAATTTATATAATGCTCTCTCTAGAAAACTGCTTTTTGAACATTTTGAAAATTATCCTTTATTAGGAGAAAAAAAATTATCATATAGTAAATTTTATCAATATCATATTAAACGCCTCGCCGATCAAGGGGAGGTTAAAAATAAAAATATATAGGTATCCTTGTTTGTAAACGTGTCTTGTGTCACATTGCTTGATTACTTATTATCTTACTATAATTAATACTTTTTAATTATATTTAGTAAGTAATACTTAATTCGATAAATAATCGGATTATGAACGGTGAAATTTATAATAAAGAATATTAGTGCTATTCTATACCACAATTATTGTAAGCTATGCCGTGGGTTTTATTTTTAAAGTAAGTATAAAAATAAGATCTGTAGAGACTATACGCAGTGTATTAATTTTAAAAACTTATTGTTAAAATTAATAAAGAGATAGTCCATGCCCTAATAAATGGCTAAATAATTAAAACCTCCTGGCGGCAGGTAAAAAGAATATATGTTCTTTTTATTATTAGCTTATTAAAAGGGGATTAACATCACTTATTACGTGGTAGCCCACTTTCATTATGTATTATCAATGGGAGCTGTATTTGCCCTATTCGCAGGATTTTATTTCTGGACACCTAAAATTATAGGTTTAACTTATAACGAATTATTAGGAAAAATACATTTCTGGACATTGTTTGTAGGGGTTAACTTAACATTCTTCCCTCAACACTTCTTAGGATTAGCTGGTATGTTAGAAATGACATCTTGTACAAATGAAAATATTATTTTATCTACTCTCTCTATTTTTCCTTTTGGCCCTTTTGTAAAACCAATCTTTTTAAATGAACCTGTGCGTGTCTATTTTCCTAAATTAAATAGAAATCTTATTGGTACTGACAATAGAAAAAGAGTTGTTATCTACCAATGGACTAATTTAATAAATGGTGAAATATATATAGGTAGTGCTTCTACAGGTTCTACTAGATTACTGAGTTACTTTAATCCTAATGTACTTTTAAGAAATTTACCTATATATAATAGCTTAAAAAAATATGGACAAAATAATTTTTGTTTAGCTATTTTAGAAGATTTAGGACCTTTACAACAATTATCTAAAAAGTTTATATTAGAAAGAGAACAATACTACTTAGATATTTTATTTACAAAATATTTAGATAGAAAATTGAATCTTTCTCCTACAGCTGGTTCAACTTTAGGGTTTAAGCATAATACAATATTTAAATTAAATAGAAAAGCTAATTTAAACCCCATGTTCGGAAAAACTTATTCATCTTAATTTCTTTCAATGCAAAAAAGAGATAAAAAGGGAGATAATAATCCTATGTTTGGTCTTAAAAAATCTCCAGCCACTATAGCTAAATTACAAAAATGAGTTTATGTATATGAGGCTGATAGCTTAAAAATAATAGGTGTCTTTTCTACAATACGATGTATTAAGCACTTTAAAATAGGTGGAGATACTTTAACTAAGTACTTAAATAATAAAAGTTCTTTCAAAGGAAAAATATTTTCACGTGTACAATTAGATTAAATTTTCATGCCTCTATGGTATTTTTAAAATACTATTAGTAAATTGGGTGAATTGCAAGGATATCCTAAGTATGTGAGTGCGTAAATAACACTATTCTAGGACAATTTGCAGCGAAGTTTATTTCAATACCTCCACTACTTATTAAATTAGTGGTGTAGGAATAAAAACGTTCAACGACTAGCAAGTGAGTAGTATTAACAATAATCTTGCACTCTATATTATTAACTATAATATAGTTAGCGCCCAATTATCCCTATATATTAAGAGCCTTTAAGGCTTAGGGATAAATGACATAGTCTGAACCTTTTACTTATTTTAAGCACAATAAATAAGTAGAAATTATCTAGGAGTTATCTTCATAATTTCTATGTAATTTTCCGTAAGGAAAGGAGTCTTAATTGCGTCTTATAAAGATGTATATTAAGGATTAACACAATTGATGCCTAGAAGAATTCCAGATTATCCAGATGCTTTTGCAGGATGGAATGCTGTATCTAGTTTTGGATCATTAATTTCAGTAGCTGCTACAGTATTATTTGGTTATATTATCTACGATATATTTGCTAATGGTAAAGCTGTTAATAATAATCCTTGGTTAGTACCTTCATACTTTACTTCTACATCAGAATTTAATAATGAAGCACAAACAGCTAATACATTAGAATGGTCAGTACAAAGTCCTATTCCATTCCATGCCTTTAATATGTTACCAGTACAATCTTAATATTACTTTGCCTTAGTTGGTGTAATGTTTATTTTGACTTCAACATATAAAAAAAAAAACAAAAATAAAAATAAAAAGATTCTTTTTTTTTTTAAGTAAATATAGATACTATATTTAAAGCGTAACCCCCTTAAAATAAACTAAATATTTTTAAAATCTAGTTTATGCAAAAACAAAAATGATTTCAAATATATTCATGTTTTCAATTCAAAATATTTTCAATAAAAAAGACCTCTTTTTAGGTTTTAAAAAAGCGTATACTATCTCTTTATCCCCAGCAAAAATTGAAGTCTTTTATAGCTATCTAAAAATGAGAATTAGGGAGGGATTTGCTTAGTGCTCACAAAGATTTAGATATCGAAAGGGCAATAAGTAGGAAACCAAACTATTTACTAAAAATAAATTAAAAATTTAATTTATTTTTAATTTGCATTATTTTAAAAGGTATAATACAAAATAAAAGCAAAGGATATAGATATTATATGTCTATATCGTATCCCCTTAAATCTTTAAATTAATATTAAAACTATCCTTTTTATACTTTATTTAAATTTAAAAAAATATCTTTCTATAAAATAAAAAGGATCTTAGGTATTAATGTATATTAATTCCTTAAAATAAATATCTTTATTCGAGTAAAGTTATAAATTTTATAAGCCAGTATTCCCATATCCGTCACTTTCGAAAAATGAAAGTGCTCTTTATAATGTCTATAAAAATAAAACAAAAATCTTATCTCCGAAAATGCTTGTATCATTGTTAATTGTACCATTACTAGGTTCATTACTATTGTTATTAGTACCAGAAAATAACCAGCAAAATGAAGAAAAAATGAAAGTCATAGCACTTTCAACTTCTTTAATCAATTTATTCATATCTATCTTATTATGGATACAATTTGATTCTAGTGTCATTGACTATCAATTTGTATTAGAATTTAATCAATTAAGTTTTTGTCATTTTAATATAGGTATAGATGGAATATCTTTATATTATGTATTATTAACTACATTTATAACACCTATAGCCCTACTATCTAATTATAAAAACATATATAAAAATCTAAAATACTTTTTAATTTCCTTTTTAATATTGGAAACTTTACAAATAGCACTATTTGTAGTTTTAGATTTATTTTTATTTTATATTTTCTTCGAAAGTGTATTACCTGTATTATTTATTATCATCATTGTTTATGGTTCAGGTGTGAATAGAATTAGAAGTGCCTTATTATTTTTTTTATATACTTTAGCTGGTTCTTTATTTATGCTTTTAGCTATTCTTCAAATTTATAGTTATGTAGGTTCTACAGATTTTCAATTTATTTCTTTAAATGAAATAAGTTTAGAAAGTCAAAAAATTTTATGGTTAGCCTTTTTCTTAGCTTTTGCTGTTAAAACACCTTTATGGCCTTTAACTGGTTGGCTTTATAGAGCTCATGCTGATAGTCCTTTAGCCGGTTCTATTTTATTAGCTGGGACTATATTAAAATTTGCTACTTATGGTTATATCAGAGTTTTAATTAGTTTATTACCTGATGCTTCTCATTACTTTGGTCCTTTAGTACAAACTATAGCAGTAGTCACTTTAATCTATTCATCTTTAGCTACTATTATACAACAAGATACTAAATCTTTAATTGCTTATTCTAGTATAGCACATATGAGTGTAGTGATTTTAGGTTTATTCTCTAATAGTATTCAAGGTATTGAAGGTGCTATTTTATTATCTTTAGCTCATGGTTTTGTATCTCCTGCTTTATTTATCTGTGTAGGAGGTATTATTTATGAAAGAACAGGTACTAGAATTATTCATTATATGAGAGGTTTAGTGACATATATGCCTGTATTTACCATTTTATTCTTTGTTTTCACTTTAGCTAATACTGGGGTTCCTTTATCTTTAAATTTTTTAGGGGAACAATTATCTTTAATCGGTATATGGGATAAATCTCCTATTATATCAGCTTTAGGTGCGACAGGTATAGTTTTATCTGCCTGCTATTCTATCTATCTTTATAATAGATTATCTTATGGTTTATATTCTCCTCATTTAAAACCAGTTAAAGATATTACTAGATTAGAATTTAATTTATTAATTGCTTTATTAATACCTACTTTCTTATTAGGGATCTTCCCTAATGTCATATTAGATTGTCTTCATTTATCTGTAACCACTCTATTATATAATTTTATTTAATGGAGTATTAATCCTTTAAATACACTTGAATATCTTAATCATATTTACTACTTTTAGGACTGTTTTATTTAATTTGACTGTTTTAAATTTTCTAAGTGTTTATGATTTTTATTTGAGTTTTGGACCCCCTTTTGACCTTACCCTACATAGGCGTACTCATAGGAATGGACAGGTTTGAAGATATTTAATATTTTCGTTTATATCCCCTTATATTTTAAATTGACTATATTTACCTCCTTATTTTTAGGTGGTATTTCTAGGTAAATTGTATATATTATTTAGTTTATTTGACTATTATCCCCTTAACATAAAGGATAGGGTAGTCCCTATCTCTAGTAGTAAGCTTAGCTATAAGTAATACATAATGAATACAGTATATTTTATGAAACCCTTAAACCAGGTAAACATAAAGTACCTGTACAGGGGCCTATCTCTTTAAATTGTAAATAATTAAAAATTAAATTTAACAATTTAAATGATTCTCTTCTGTAACAATCTTAAATTATTAATCTCATTGGTATATTTCAGTTTATCATCAAATTTTATAGTTTTAATAATTAAGATTTAATATTAAAGTAAAAGAGTATTAAAATAAATAAACTCATAATAAAAACAAAAAATGAGGGTTCCTGAGGGGATATCTGATAATTGGTAATCAATTGTAGTTGCATTACAAGTATGATAGTTCGAGTCTATCTATCTCCATTTAATTGCCTTTTTCTCTTTACCTCTAGCCTCCTCATCACCCTAGATTAAAGAGGAAAATATACAAAGCTTCAGTTGCTTAATGGTAAAAGCGTTAATTTGAAGCATTAAAGAAGTGAGTTCAATTCTCTCCTGAGGCAAACAATAATCAACATCTTTCTTATTTTTATCCAAAATAAATATCCCATATAAAAATAAGTTAGCCAGAATAGTTTAATAGGTTAAAACGGATTCCTTGTAAGAATCTAATACTGGTTCAATTCCTGTTTTTGGCTTATGAGTTGTAGTTTAATTTGGAAAAACACCATTTTTTGGTGGTGGCTTATATCAGTTCGAATCTGGTCAACTCAGATATCTTTATAAATAGATCACTATAGATAGATCTTTATAAATAGATATAAAAGGAGAATCTAAGATTTTCTATACATTAGTGTCATCATAGTCAAGGATGATTTCTTTATTAGGAAACAGAACTCGATTGGTTGAGTGTCTCCCTTTTAAGGAGAATGGTCTTGGTTCGATCCCAAGTGTTTTCATTTCATATACTAAGTCTTTAAATATTCAAATCATCTAAATATAAAGTCTTCCTTTATTAATACCTTTATTCCCTAATACTTCATATCCAGCCTATACTTTATCTTTACTTAAAACTTTACTCTAGTGCTTAATTAGAAAAATCAAAGAAGTCTTAAGATATATATTAGATATAAAGGTAAAAATAAAAATAATCACACATATTAATATAATTAAATCTTAGATATAAAATAGGGCAGGTGATCCGATTGGTAATGGTGGTTTTCTGTAAAAAAATTGGTTAATACCGTAAAAGGTTCGATTCCTTTACTGCTCAAATATTTATAATTCCATCAAAGACTGTAGCATAATAGGTTAATGCAATTCGCTCATAATGGATGTTATAAGGGTTCAATTCCCTTCGGTCTTATTTCATTTTTGATATTCCTCTAAATACCTTCTCTTAAATATTTTATTCAGCCTCATCTCTAAACACCTATAAGTGCAGGTTATGAAGGGATGAATCATAAATTAAGAGTGAAAAGAAAAAATATTTTTATTTAATTGTTATCATTCATTCATTTTACTTTTTTTGACAGGGCATTTGGTCGAGTCTGGTTTATGGCGCTTATCTTGAAAATAAGTACTTCTAAATAAAGTCGTGAGTTCAAATCTCACAGTGCCCGTGTATAAATGAATCTTATTTTTAACTATCTTTTTTAAAAGTATTCAACAAATTGTTTATTTAGAATATTTAAGCTGTGTCATCTTTATATTAGACTACCTCTTTCAGAGGTCCGCTAGAGTACTCAAGAATATCTTATTCTTTGTATATAGGTTAAATATTTATATTTTATATGACCTCAATACCTTTTCTTCATTTAATACTTCTTTTCTTAGGTCATAGTAACCCTGTAGGATATTTTTTATTTTTATAAGTGTAAATATAAAATATATATTGCTTTTTATTCACTATTCTATTTTCATTAATGAAGATAAAAATGATTATATCCTTAATACTTTTATTTTATTTAGTCATAAAACTATTTAATTTTAAATCTTACTTTATTTTAAGAGTAAATAGGAAAATTATTTAAGTGAGAATATATTCATTTAAAAGAAAGAGAATTTACGTTGACATAAGCTACCTTTATCTGCTTCTCAATGATACTTGCCCTTTAAACTATAAAACTATTTATCCTTCTAGTCATAGGGTAGTCTCTCATATTCTCAGTGAATGAATAATGAAAATCAAATCAAAAGGGTAGATAAAATCATATATAGGAATAGTTTACATAGGTAAGTTAAAACGATTGCTAATTGTTCGGGTAATACCCTTGGAGGTTCGACTCCTCTCTATTCCGATTTACTTGTATAATTATTAAAAAAGAAAAAATTGAAGGTCCTCTCTATCAAAAAAAAAGGAAATAATAAAAAACAAGGAGCAATGATCTTTTTAAGTATCTTAATATTAATAGTGGCCATCGCCCTACCCTCTATCAATCAAAATATAAGAACCATCTTATATGTCAGAATATCTTCTATCATATTTATTTATGCCGGAGCATTAGCTTTTAATGCTTTATATATTCAGTCAATTGGATCAGGTATAGGTATATATAGTGGATTATTCCAAGTCACCGTCATCTCTCAATTATTAGATGTCTTTATTTTAGTACTAGGAAGTTTCATTTTAATAGCTTGGCCTTCTTATTCATCCAAAATAAATGCCCTAGATAGAATATCTTATGCTAGAGAATATTCCTTAATAGTTCTATTTAGTTCTTTAGGGGCTTCTTTATTAGTATCTTCAGCTGATTTAATCTCAATGTATTTAAGTATTGAATTACAATCTTTTGGAGTATATATCTTAAGTACCTTATATAGAAATTCAGAATCCGCAACATCTGCCGGTTTAAAATATTTCTTATTAGGAAGTTTATCTTCTTGTTTAATCTTATTAGGTAGTGGAATCATTTATACTTATTCAGGTTTAACCCATTTAGAAAGCATATATAATTTAATAAGTGTCAGTGAAAATACTCAAATCTTACAAGGTATCACCTTAGGAATCGTGTTAATGATCGTAGGATACTTATTTAAAGTATCGGCAGCACCTTTACATAATTGGGCACCCGATGTCTATGATGATAGTCCAAGTATAGTCACTATCTGGTTAACCATAATGCCCAAAATATCTATCTTAATCTTTTTATTAGAAATCCAAAGTCAAATAGGAAATAGCCTATTAACTATCTTTTCATTATCATTAAAAAATGTATTATTAATAAGTTCACTTTTATCCTTATTAATAGGAACTATAGTAGGTTTAGCTCAATCTAGAATAAAAAGATTATTTGCTTATAGTACCATATCTCATATAGGATTTATTCTATTAGCCTTAGCTATAAATACAGAACAATCTATAGATTCTTTCTTATTTTATATTATACAATATTCTTTAACTAACTTAAATACTTTCTTAATCTTAATTGGTTTAGGTTATATCTTAAAAAATCAATCTATCCTAGAATCATTTCAAGATATCAAATATATTAATGAATTAAAAGGATTATTTTTTAATAATCCTGTATTAAGTTTAAGTTTAACTATTTGTTTATTCAGTATGGCTGGAGTACCTCCTTTATTAGGATTCTTTTCTAAACAATTTGTTTTATATTCTGCAATGCAAAGTGGATATTATTTTATAGGAATCATTGCTATATTAGTCAGTGTCATCAGTGCTTCTTATTATTTAAAAATAATAAAAGTATTACATACTTCTGTTAATAAAGATATAGTAGAAGATTCTAATAGTCATTCACCTTTAAGTTCATTTCATAGTTTTATGATTTCAACTTTAACTTTATTTATTATATTCTTTATACTTAAACCTTCTATATTATTAAATAGTACACAATTACTAGCTTTATCTTTATTTTATTATTAATATGAATAATATTTTAATGTTATTTATTTTTGTTCCTATTTTAACAGGTATTTTATTAGCTCTTAATCTTTTATTAGCTCCTAAACAACCTTATGAAGCTAAAGTATCTGCTTATGAATGTGGATTCTCACCTGTTTATGGGCAAACTAGAAATGTTTTCTATATTAATTTCTTTAAAGTAGCTTTATTATTTTTAGTCTTTGATTTAGAAATATTATTATTATTTCCTATTGCTGTTACTTTATATAATGTGAGTGTTTTTGGTTTCTCTATTGCACTTATTTTCTTTATTGTTTTAACTATTGGTTTCGTATTAGAAATTGGTAGTGGTACTATTAAACTGGTATCTAATAAATAGTTTAAATTTATATTTTGAATATTTATTATTTGATACTCCCCTTATCTTTAAAGCGTATAGGCTGCTACTGGCAGCTAGATTCTTTAAAAATATCTATACGAAATAAATTTAAAGCTAATTAAGATTTATTTATATTAAATAAGGATACACTTTTTATAAATATAAATATTCTTACCTTTTAACTCTATTAGCTTAAAGCTTTACTTTTCAAATATAAATAGTATCCTTTATATTAAACAGTATATTCTCCATCAGGGTAAAACGTATCGTATATTATAAAAAATATATTGGTAAAGTAAAGTAGCTATAATCTCTATAGCCTTGTTATGAAAAGTAATAAATAAAATAAAAACAAAAAACAAAAAAACATGACAAAAAATTCTTTAAAAACTTTACTAAAAACCACTGCTGGAGTATTATTGGGTGCAACATCACAACATATTGCTGGTCAAATCCTAAACGCACCAAAAGAAGCTGAAAATGCTGCAGATCAAAAAATTAGAGATCAAAAAAATGGATAATATGTATGAATTAATTAGATCTTTAAAGGATCAAGTTGAAACAATGTTAAAAAGATTTGAACTTAAAAATGTTGAGGATACCACAATGGTATCTTCAGAAGACTCTGAAGTAGTTAGAACTAGCTTAGATGTTATTAAAACAACAACTGAAAGTTTAAAAAATGCTGAGGTAGGAGATGAAGTTTTAGATAACAAAGTCTCTCAAATAACTGAAGCAGTTGAAAAAGTATCTAATATTCTGTCTAAGGGTAAAGATAAATTAATTCCAGATTTTAGTTTACAAGCTTATTATGATTTCTTAGATACTTTATCTTTATTGGAAGAATCGGCATTGTTACATATTCTTATTTTTATATTTTTATTATTATGTATATTTAGCTTATTTTCAGTTTTCTTTGGAAATGAAATTATTAAATACTTCAAACTTGAAGAAAGATATCCTAAATTGGAATTATACTTTAAGTTGAGAACTAAATTTCAAAGATACTATTTAATCTGGAACATTTTTACTATGTTGGTAGTTTGCATTATAGGAATAGGAATAGATCTATTGCTTCTATATTAAAACTCAGATATAATTTGAGTTTCAAATCTTTAAAGTTATTTGCTTTAAATGAGATATGGTCATAATTATCCCCTATATATTGCAAAAACAAATAATATAATTTTATATTCTCCCCTTTAGACTCGGTTTATAATTTAGATCGCAATCCTTCGATAATTATATTAAATATAATTCCAACATATAAAATTAATCTCAAATCCAATTTTAAATATTGGTAAATCAAATATCTAGTAAATAATAATAGGATATTTACTAGCTTTTCAAAATAGCCTATTTTTTTTTTTTTTAACCTTAAACAAAACAAAACAATGACACAAAATAAAACAATTCTTAATAAATGGATTAATTATAGATATAAATTAGATAATAATATCTTAACTCAAAATCATATTAAATTAGCCCTTAATTGTTTTAAGAGTGAAATTTTAAATCCTTTAGATGATCACACATACCTGTAACTAGCATTTAAAATTAAAACAACAGATCTAATATATAGATCTATTTCAACTTTGCAAAGAATAAATAAATTTGATATTGAAGAATTAGAAAATTTTTTTGTTGATGTTGAAGATTTAACAAAAAGTTTTAGATAATATTCATCAGATGATAAAAGTATTTCTGATGCTATTTTAAACGCTATTAATAAAGGATAAGGTAATGAATATACTGATTCAATTTCTAGTGTCTTTGATCATATTTATAATATGATATTTAATATTGATTCAAGTTTATATCTAGTATCTAGTTATAATTTAATTAATACTCTTGCTATTGGTCTTGTTATTCACTCATTTTATAGATTAGGTGTTTATCTTCTTTTACCAGTATAAAAGGAAAAATTCCATTTAAAAGGTAAATTTAATTCATTAGATCGAATAATGGAATCAAGAGGAGTATATTATACTATTTTAATTGTTTTTGAATTAATATCATTATCTTTAGTAATTATTTTAGCTATTATAAATTATTATATTTAAATATAGAGGTTTTCATAAAAAAATATTAATATTTTTTTGGGGTTAGTTCCCTTTTCCTTATATTTAAATATAAGTATAATCAATTAAGGTCTTTTAATAAAAGGGTGAGTACGGCTCCCCTTCAAGAAGCTAGTATCAGTTAAATTCTAATAAAGATCGAATAAAAATATTTTTATATCAATTAAATAAAAATATTTATTTTTATATTAATTTTTTCTTTAATTAAAAGAATCATAGATAAGCGAGTATAGTTAAGTTGGTATAACTTCTACCTTCCAAGTAGTTATCATCAGTTCGAATCTGATTACTCGTAATATATCAAATATAACCAATTTATTATATATATTGAATATAATGAATTTTAAAATAATCATATTATTTTTTTTTTTGATTAAGTCATTGTCTTTTTTAGTGACATTAGTAATAGTTTTTATAGTACAAGAGCGAGGTGATTCGAACACCTACCGATGATTTTGGAGATCGTCATACTAACCAATTGATACTACGCTCTTTATAAATATTACAATCTAAACATAAAATGTTTATTTTAAGTTTATTAATAAATACTCTTTTATATTATAAAAATTTTAGGGCCCTTAGCTTAATAGGTAGAGTACCTAATTGTCGATTAGGGTGGTCCCAGTTCGAATCTGGAAGGGCTCGTTACGTCATAGTAAAGTATCATAGTCAAAGTCATACTTTACTATTCAATATTCTCCTCATAAGGAGGGGGGGCGGGATTCTTTAAGATATTTATATAATATAGCTTCTTATCAGGGCTGATGATGTTCAGGATATTTCTTTTTAGAAATGTTTTCTAGAGGGAAAAATAAAATTTTATAAAATATTTCTGCTCCACCTTAAGGAAATAATTTAAAATTCTAAATATTCCTATTCGAATTTAAAAGGGTGAGTATCAATAATCAAATTATTTTCATCTCTTATAAACGATCTTTTATTTTCTGTGGCCGTAAGATTATATAGTTGAGATTTTATTTCGATTTCTGAAGTTTGTAGCGATCGGAACCCATTTTCATGGCTTAATTCTAATGTAGATCGATTTAATCATTTTTTAAAAAAGTTAATTAATTTAGGGTTTTTATATCCTTTCACTTTACAGACATATTCATTATCAGATGTCATTCCAGCATAGATTTTTGGTCCTAAGAAAACAATTTCTTTGAAAATATTTTCTAATTTAAATTGACCCATCCTATCACCCACTCATTCATCGTTTAACTTCCTATCAATAAATATAGAATCGGTATCAGAATAATATAAATTTATATTCTCCCTATTTTTAAAGTTAGACATATAAACTCTAGAATAAGCAGTTACGGCAGAAGCAATAGCGACATTCACCTGACTACTTCTTTTTGATTTTCTATCTGTATAAGTTACAAATAAACCAGATTCATCTAAATCTAAAAAATCATTGATTTCGTATTTACCGGAGTATTCCTTGAATTTATTTTAATCTACAAATTCTTGTAGAGATGTGACGGCTTTCATTCCAAATCGACCATATAAACTATTCATAATTAATTTACAAGTAAAATTTAGAGGATCGGTTTTCGGATATTGAAGTCTTAAATGATATAACACCAATGAACTAAAAATATCTGCTTTTTTTAAAAAATATCCATTATGAATATGAATATTATAATCTTTAAGTGAATTAAAATATTCAGGGGAATGAATTTTCATATTAAATTTTCCATTAGGACTTAATGTTCTATAACCTGAATTTGTTTTATGATGAATTTGTAAGTAGGGATGTTTTAATTCTTTTTTTTTTTAATTGTACATCTACATCTGCTATCCAATAAATATCATTTAAAATAATTTATATCTCCGTCAAATATATTAATAGGTCCGACAGGATATAAATTATTTTTCATTACAAATGGATATAAATAGTTTACGTCATAACAATATATATTTTTTCCTGAAGGTTTATACTTATCAGTACTTCATCCAGTATAACTTTCTCTGATAAAGTTGAATACTTCATCACTTGTTATGGATCTGTCAGATTTTAGATAATGTCATCTATAAATAGCAAATGATAAACTACTTATGGTTGGAAAATCTTCAATATATATAGAAAATTTACCATAAATTAAATTTTTAAATTTAATGATAATGTGATATAGAACTGTACAATCCTTTACACAATATTCTGTTATTAATTTAAACCAAATTGAATAATTATTTATTAATTTAATATCTTTACTATAGTGACTGGTATCTTTATGAGCATCATATTTTTCTGATTCTGTTAATCTATCAGAATATTGTAATACAGGTTCTACTCCTTTCAATTCACATTTAAAAGTTTTAGATCCTTTAAGTAGAGAACCGGTTAATAGTAAATATGAATCTCTAATAGTTATACTTACACCATTATTATTAGATATTTTGATGGCTATAATATTTCCATCTTTTATTATTGCAGGTACTTTATATTTCTCCGAATTATTTAATTCTGCTAAATATTTAAAGATAAATACCACATCAAATCTACTTAGATTATGAGCATAGACTGTATAACCTCTATACTTTCTTCTTAACAGTGGATTAAATAATAATTATGGACTTTTGCTCTGGAAACTATAACTCAAAAGGTAGAACACCTTTAAACTAGTTCACAAAAAACCAAAATGTAAACTAATTTATACCCTTAAAAGAGTATGTTATTTAAAAGATACTTATGTTAGACACTGTCATATAATTACTTTTATATAAAATATGTTAGCAGCAGCTAAATATATTGGAGCAGGTTTAGCCTGCTCTGGATTAATTGGAGCCGGAGCTGGAATTGGTTTAATTTTCTCAGCTTTAATTGCTTCAACAGCTAGAAATCCACAAATCAGAGGACAATTATTCGGTTACGCAATCTTAGGATTCGCTTTAGCAGAAGCCACAGGATTATTCTCTTTAATGATCGCATTCTTATTATTATACTCATAATTTAAAAATGTCAAAGGGGAATTATTACTATTCTCCCTAATTAGGATATAAGCTATAACCTTGATAATAGTTAAAGTTTTTCTATCCGAGATAAATATTTGGATGAAACCTTTTAATTCTTTTTAGACATAAGTAGACAGATCAGACGTTTTATTTATAGACATTTGTTACAATTAGTTTTTATTTCATTTAACTCCTTGTAATAATGGGAAGATAGGGTTTCTTTAATAATGAAAAAATATTTTCTTTAACCTGCTAAATTTTATTTTCAAGATATTTTTATTCATTTGTTTTCAACTTGAGACATTTTATCTCAAGAAGGACTTTTAATAATAAAAATGTTTCATGACTAGATTATTTTTTGTTGGTGAAATAATGATTTAATGAATCAGAATTTAGAGAAGTTCCACTGGAATCACTTCCTTAGGTCATAAGGTAGAGGAATCAGCATCACTCCAATGATGAGTTAAAGATTCTGGATCTGTTAAATTTATAGGTTTAGATGATGAAGATTGTAAGAGTGTGATTGATCCTGCACTACTCAGAGTAGGTACACTTTATTCAAAAGTTATCCTAGTATTATGTTCACTCTTTGAATCTGGAATATGTAGTGTTATAATATTAGGATTTTTAGATGGGACTATTGAATCTTTAGTAACCACTATGTCTGCTTTATCTGTAAATTTAGATGAGGTTATAGGTATTTTCGCTTATTCTGTTCTATTATCCATTAATGTCATCGAATTAGAGGATGATGATGAATGACTATTTGAATTTAAGATAGTAAGGTATTTTACTTCACTTTCGAAAGATTTAGATAGATTAGAAGTAGATCATCCTAGGCTTGTGATAATCATATATTCCAAATCCTAATGTCATTATTAAAGCGGCTATAACAATATCAAATACTAAATTATATTCATTCTCAGTAAATGGTTCTTTATTTTGTAAATTTCTTTATTTAGATAATTTTTCTTGATAATATAAATCTGAAGGATCAGATCTATGAGGATCTTTATTGTGTACATCTATCAATTTATGATATTTTTCTGTTTCGATTTGTTTATGATATTCAGGTGCAGAATGTTGAGATAATATATTTGAAATTTTATTATAAATATCAGAATAAAAATTGTTAAATTTTCCACTTAAATAATCTGATAATAATACAAAATAGGTTATGATTGAATCTAAATTAAATGTAGTTACATTACTTAAATCAAACATAAATAATTACCCAATTAAAGCATAAATATTTTTTAAGTATTAATATACAAATATCCAAGCTTTATGAGTTAGAATTAGGATAATAATAGGAGGCTATATTTTATTTATAAATAAGCGGAAGTGTATTTTACTGTTAAAGTATCATTTTTAATGAAGTTATTTATAAGTATTATTATATTCGGAAATAATTAAAAAAAAATAACCAGTACCCCAAATAAACAAAAAGGACTAAAATAAGTAAACGTATTCTTTTATAGAATCATCAAGATAAAAGTATCGATGACAATATAGTTATAACATCAAACAGTAATTTAAAGGGGTTATTAAGGAAAAACTAGCAAATTTATAAAAAAGGAGGGCACATGTCCAAAAGCCACAATTCACTTTTAAAGTGCTCTATGATTAGATTTTATTTAATTGTAGATCAAAAATGTAGGCGATCCTAAGGGAAACCTTTATATCTCAACTTCCCGAAGTAAAACATTTCAATAGGGAAAGGAAAGGAAATCAACCGAGACTCCGAAAGTAATGGCGAGTGAAATCGGAACAGCCTAATCCAAAAAAGTCTAAACACTAATACACACCAGTAACCAAAGAAGGTAAATAAGTCCTGTAAGTTTAACTTTTCTTCTCTTTTCCTCCGAAAAGAAAGTGGAAAATAAGTACGACGAGAGCAAACTTGTCGGAATATAGGGGAACCATCCTCTAAGGCTAAGTATTATAAATTTAGCGATAGTGAAAAAGTACCGTAAGGGAAAGTTTGAAAAAGTTATGTATTATTAGACATAAATGAAACAGTTGAATTAGTAACTCTATAAGCAGTCGAAATTTATCTTTATAAATGACGGCGTACCTTTTGCATAATGGGTCAGCAAGTTAATAGGAGTAGCAAGGTTAAAAGCCTTAGTGAAAGCGACCAGACTAACTAGCTTAAAAAGTATTTTAATTTAAATTTTAAATTAGAATAGGATATCCTTCAATTTTATGTTTTTTATTAAATATTTTATGAAGTTTCATATTTTCTAGGAATAGTCATGGATAAGTTACTTCTATTAGACCCGAAGCTAGGTGATCTTCCTAAGACCAGATTATAATGGATCGAACGGGTGAATGTAGCAAAATTCTCCGAAGAGTTTTAGGAAGCGGTGAAATGCCAATCTGACCTAGTGATAGCTGGTTTTCTACGAAACATATGTAAGTATGACATCTAATCAAGATTTATGGTGGTACAGCACTGAGTTCCCAACTTTCTAAAGTTTAGGTTGCGGGGACCTCGAAAATCTTACCAATGGAAGAGAATCTCGGAATGACATAAATTGATGTTAGATATTCAGACTGCTCATGCTAAGTTGGGTAGTCAAGACGGAAACAGCCGAGAACACGAAACAAGGTCCCAAATGATTTTTAAGTGAAATGAAGGAAGTCATATATTGAATGCAGCTGTAAAGTGAGCCTGGTAGTCGCTATCTTTTAATAAACGTAATGTAACAACGTAGCAGCCATGAACCTCTTAAGGTTTAAAGAATATGACGCCAAAAATTTAACGGGTCTTAAAAAATCAACCGATATCGTGTTTATTTTGAATACCATCTTCGTATTCAATATATAGGTAGTAGAACATTCAGTATACCGATGATAAAACAGTGTTTCATTGTTTTTAGGTCACTGAAGAGAGAATGCTGACATGAGTAACGAAAAAAGAAGTTATAATACTTCTCGCCGAATACGAAAGGGTTATAAGGAAAGGTTAAACCACCTTATGTTATAGCGGCCTCTAAGGACCAAAACCAAAGTTTTGGCTGATGAGTATGAAATAGAAAGTCCTAATACCCTTAATGGGAGGACCAGGAAAATAATATTTAGTTAAGAAAAATTTATTTTTTCTTTTCACTACCGTACCCTAAACCGACACAGGTTCGTAGGTAGAGTATACTAAGGCGTAGAGCTAAAAGTTGTTAAGGAACTCGGCAAGTTCTCCTCATAAGTTTGACGACAAGAGGAACCCTTCTCTAATGGAGAAGGGTGGCACAAAATCGGAGGCCCCGACTGTTTACTAAAAACACAATTCAGAGCAATGATGAAAAATCATAGTATTCTGGATGAAATTTGCCCAATGCCATTAATATAAAAGAGGTTATAGGTAACTGTAACTGATTGAAAGTCTGGTTAATAGCGGTCTTAACTATGAGGATCCAAAGGTAGCAAAATAAATTGGCCATTAAATGTGGTCTGGTATCAATAGTGTAACGATGGTCTCACTGTCTCTACAACTTGCTCAGTGAAATTGAATTACCCGTGCAGATGCGGGTTGCCTCCAGGTGGACGGGAAGACCCTATGCAGCTTTACTGTAGTTAGCTATCATATTGATCTACAACAACCTTAGTTAATAGTAATTAGGGATGTCGATAGACGAAAGATGGAATACCTTCTGACTTTGGTTGGGTTAATATTTACCTTGTAATAACAAATCATTTAAGGGATAGGTGGCTAATTGGCAGTTTGACTGGGGCGGTCGTCTTTGATAAAGTAGCAAAGTACATCCAAAGATATATATTTATTGACTCTTTATGCCTTTAGGCGTCAAAGAGTCTAAAAAAACATAGTCAAAGTAAAAACTATGTATAAATATACGTCACAACAACGTTGTGACGTATATTTTTTTCTAACATAAGGTAGAGCTAGATAATTGAATGGAAATCAATCAACTAATGAGAAAGGTTGTAATCGGCGTAATGGCGGAAAGCATGCCTAACTGAAAGACTTAGAAGTCGCACAGATACGTAAGTAGGGCATAGTGACCCTTCGCTATAATATGGAATAGACGGGGATCAATCGATAAAAGTTACGCTAGGGATAAAATAGTTGTCCTCTTCTATTGGAAAATAGAAGTAATAAACTGGGTGAATTGCAAAGACCACTTTTATTTAAAAAGTAAATTTGCAGCGAAGCTTACTTCTACACAATTATCGGAGTAAGAACGTTCAACGACTAGAAAGTGAGTAGTGTATACAATAACCTTTCCACGAGCGCCCGGCGTCTTAAAATTAAATTCATTTAAACGTTCATTGTAGATAAAAATAAAATATAATAAATCTGCTGCTAACATATTTTAAATTAAAAAAAAAAAATAAATCCGTATAAATGAAAAAAATATTAAAAAATGAAGTCATAGGTTTAGGTGCAAATAGCTCTAAACTTAAAGAATACAAAGATAGTTTAATTGAATTATCTATAGAACAAAAAGAAGCAATAATAGGTTTAATGTTAGGTGATGTTAATCTCCAATCTCAAAATCAAGGTAAAACCTATAGAATTAAGTTTGAATGAGGAGATAAAAATAAAGCTTATGTATTTCATGTCTTTAACCTTTTTGATGAATGGGTATTAAGTCAACCACATAAAAAAGAAAGATTAAGTCCTAAAGGTAACCTTATTATTAATTGGGGTTTTCAAACTTTAAGTCATAACGCTTTTAATTATTTGGCTGAACTCTTTCTATTAGAAAAAGGAGGGAAAAAAGGTATAAGTGAAAACCTTGTACAAGATCATTTAACTCCTAGGGGTTTAGCATATTGGTTTATGGATGATGGTGGAAAATGAGATTACAATAAAAATTCTAAGAATAGAAGTGTAGTATTAAATACTCATAGTTTCACAGACTTAGAAGTTGAAAAATTGTGTGAGCAAATAAGTAGTAAATTTGATTTATTATGTGAAGTGCGATCAAACAAAAATAGAAAAATTATTGTAATTAAAGATTCTAGTTATTCCAGATTTTATCAATCAATAAAACCTTATTTGGTAGAAGAAATGAAATATAAATTACCTAAATTTCCTTTATAATTGAACTATAGATTTTAAGACGATGACATAGTCTGAACTTACCTGTGAAGGTAAGAAGTAAATTTTAAATAGTTTACGATAACATAATTGAACAGGCTGATAGCTGGTGAGAGTACACATTGTCCCGGCTGATTGGCACCTTGTAGATTTTAATCTATAAAAAAACAAAAACAAAAACAAAAACAAAAAATTCGCAAGTCATAGTCCCATTTTTATTTTTATCTTATTTTTTGTATTCTCTACAGGATACAAGGGACTGTTCTTAATTTTAATAAGAGCTATATTTATAAAATTTATAATAAATGAATAAAATCATCAAAGAAATGTTAGTAGGTAATCTTCTAGGAGATGCCTCTATAAAAAGAACATTGTCGGGAAAATCCTATGTAACATTTGAACAATCAATAAAAAAATCTGAATATTTAAATTACTTATATAATTTAGTTAAAGAAAATGGTATACCGTTAAAAAAAGAATCTATTACTACATATTCTAGAAATGATGAAAGATTTGGAGTTACAAATCAATCATTGTATTTTAGAACTGAGGCTATTGAAGAATTAAATCCTTTAGCTGACTTGTTTCTAGACGATTCTGGAAAAAAAATAATACCTAATAATATTTCTGAACATTTAACCGAAAGAGGTTTAGCTCATTGGATCATGGATGATGGTCAAAGAGTCCCTAGAGGAGGTGTCACTTTATGTACTGATAGTTTTAACTCAGAAGAAGTAGGTATTCTTAGACAAGCTCTAAGCACTAACTTCAATTTAGTGACAAGTATTCATAATAAAAAATCTCAAACTGGATCCGTTTATGAAAGAATTTATGTAAATAAAGATTCATTAGATTCAATTAAACCAATCTTGGCTACACATTTACATGACTCAATGCTTTATAAAGTAAATTTAGATAAAGATTTTAAACAAGATACCGAAGGTTTTATTAGTGACTCTGAAGTGATATCAGATATAGATATATTTGATACTTAATTTTAGTTTATTGCACATAATTCATCGGGGAATTTAATTAGAAATAATTATTTAGAAGTTAGCTATATGCTGGAACACCCTTAGAGCTTTAAGTACTCAGAAATGATATTAAATTCAAAGTAAAGTCAAAATCTTAAAGATTGGGCAATCAGCAGGGAAGTTACATATTTAGGTAATAGCAACTGTAAAATATGTAACCCTTTAACGACTACACGCCAACATCCATTAGCTACATATTTGTATTCATATGCTGGATGAAGATATAGTCTAAACTTTACTGAAAGGTTAAGAGTATTGCGATGTCGACTCAACCTATCCTCCGGGGGTAGAAGCTTGGAAGGGTTCGGCTGTTCGCCGATTAAAAGGTTACGCGAGTTGGGTTTAATACGACGTGAGTCAGTATGGTCCCTATCTTCTGGAGGGATAAATAGTAAAAAGGGGCAGACCTTCTAGTACGAAAGGATCAATAGGCTGTGTTTCTCTAGTGTACCAATTGTTTATTTCTTTTTTTTAAGATTAAAGCATAGTTGGGTAGCCACAAACATGATAGATAAGCGCTGAATGAATATTAAGCAGGAAGCTATCCCCTAGATACTATCTTATTAACTAACCTACCTCTTGTCAATCTTGGTGAGAAGGGAGGATTATAGTTAATAATTAATAAGAAATAGAACATTTCTTAATAGGATGCGAATGAAAGTATTGTAAAATATTTAGTTTAGCATTACTAATTTATTATTTAGACTGGATGTTAATAATTGTTATTAAAAAAAAAAAATTTTTTTTTTTTACCCTAGACGGGAGTGACTTTGTGAGAGAGTAAACAATTTATGGATTGTTTTTTCTTTTACGATTGTCTCTTGATTTCTAGGCCTGTAAAGATATAAAATCTTTTGTATAATAGATGAAATATTTCTTATTTATACTAGCGTAGGGAGAGAATGGAGGCTTCTAATGAATAAAATCTATAAATAAATTAGAATTTTTATCTTTAAGTAAATCTAAATTATTAAATTCTGAATTGTAAGAGGATAATTTACCTGGAACATTAAAGACTTTACATAGATCGTTTAAAGATACTGGAAATATCCTATAACTATCTTTAAAAATAATTTCTAAATCATTTATTTTTACTGAGATTAATATAAACTTATTATCATCATCAATAATACAATTAATTTGAGAAGAATCCATATTATTTACTAAATATTTATAAATAAAAATTCCATCAAAGCCTCCTAAATTATGAATAAAAATAATTAGTTTTTTTATTTAATTTAAAAGAATCTTTTAAATACCTAAATAATTCAATAAATAATTTATTAGTATCTAAATGATTATCTATAATAAAATATTTAGAAATATTACAGCCATATAAACTTATTAAAATAGGTATTTGACTTTTAGTATCATTACTAATCGTTTCTATATCCATGGCTAAAAAGCCTTCAATATGTTTACTACTATATTTTAAAGGAGTTATATGATGAATACCTCTTTTTTGTATTTTAATTGGATGTTTATTGATTGAAGGATGATAATCTCTTTTCTGAATAGCTTGATATGGTTTTCTAGCTACTTGAGTTATTTTTATATGTTGATTTTCTATATTATCCATATTCCATATTCTTATTCTAAATAATTGAATAGCATCAATATCATAGAATTCATCATACCTTACTTGAATAATATCTTCTATTTCAGAATAATAATCTTCAAATAAAGTATCATTTTCAATTAAGACATTATGATGTAATGAAAAATCTTTATTATCAATTATTCCATGAACCATTATAATTTTTTTATTTCCGCTTTCAATGAAAGAGGATAAATGAGTTAATCTTTTATAAATTAATCTTAATGCTGGTTTTACCGGAATAAGATTATCATTAGTAAATACATATTCATGAAATCTACCTTCAGAATCATATTTTTCTTCTATTAAAGTCATAGATTCATGTACATATTTATTGATAGTGTTCCTAATAAATTTAACTATAAAAATTTAATGACTCATTTTTATACTATTTAGATCTTTAATCTTAAAATAGCTACTCGCTATTTCTCCTTCTAAATATCTTTAGTTTAATGGTTAAAACTGAAATCTTCGAAATTTCAAATAATGGTTCAAATCCATTAGGATATCAGCAGTTGTCATTAGAAATAATCTAATGTCTATCAAAATAACTATCTTTTTATTATGTAAAGATCTAAAGGTTGTCTTTAGATTTTAAAACTTTTTATATTTACAAATATTGTCATTATTTATATGGTATAACCTTTCTATAAGAATATAAAACAAAACAAAAATGACTTTAATACTAACTTATCTATGAATCTTCAAAGATGTGGCTTACATATAATCAAAAGAAGAGAGGATGTCTGGCTATATTACCTGATATACTATTATTAGTAAATATAATTAAAAAAAAAAGATAGTCAAAATAAAAGAGACACCCTTCGGCTGAAAGACCAGGAAATTGAATATTTGAAAGAAGCTAATGAAAGAAAATATTTATAATTAGAAGATATTGAAAATAAATGACTCAGGAATACTTTACAATTTGAGGAATTTAAAACCAGAAAAGCTCAATGAATGGATAAAGCTAATACTTTGCAAAATAAATTAGAATACAATGAAGAAAGATCTCCAGCAGAAATTGAAGATTTTAAATTTAGTTGTTATTCTATCTTATAACGTTGTCGTGGTTATATTAATAGTTATCAAGGTATTACTGATACTATTGTAAATAAGATTAATAAAAATAATTAAGTAGGTTCCGATAATTCTATTCTTGAAGACTTCCATTCTTTTTTAGATTCATTTACTAATACTTTCGATGCGGATACTATTATGAATGTGGGCTGTGACTTGTATATCTTTAGGGGCCTTATGACTTTTTTTTTTTAATTTATTATAACAGTTCATGGATCATTGATGGATTAGGTTACGTGGTCGACATGAAACTTTAGATAAATGATTAAATTATAGATCACATATAAACTCTGATTTAATTAAATTTGAACTATTTAGGAGGGCACTACTCTTCATTTTGTGGGTAATTTACTATATTATTTAAATCGCTTTAATCCCCTTATGTTTATTTATAGAAGGTATAAGTATTTTTGCATAATACCTGTCCTAAAACAAAAATGAAAGAATAACTAAAAAAATTTAAATTAACAAATAAAATCCTACGAATACAAACCAATACTATATATATTTTATTCATTAGTAAGTAATATCTTTGAAATTTTACTCGCAACCTAAAGAATATAGCTAATTTAGGGTATTATTTTTGTTTTTGTTTTTTTAGATTAAAATATTGAATTAGTTCATTTCCTAAGAAAGCTGATAGTTTATTCAATATACTAAAAATATAATTAAAATAGAAGTAAATATATAAATGCTCCTTCTTGTATTTGAGTTAAACTATTTAGATAATCATAATACACTTGAAAATTAAAATCCAAAACAAATTTAGGATCTCCTTTATAGATACTGTCTATTTAATCTTTAGAGTAGCATTCATCATATCAGATATGTTTTATCTTAATTCTAAAGATGTACTAGGGAAATTAATTTCCACCCCAGTAGTAAACAGCTATAAATAAAAATAACCAGACTACATCAACAAAATGCCAGTATAAAATACTTGCTTCATATCCTATATGGTGAGTATTTGTTAAATGATAATTGATTATTCTGAAAAATCCTACAGCTATAAATATTGTACCAATAATGACATGGATACCGTGTAAACCTGTAGAGGCATAGAATGTAGTACCAAATACTGAATCGGTAATAGTAAAACTAGCATTAAAGTATTCAACATATTGTAAAGCTGTGAAAATAATAGCTAATACAATAGTTAATAAACCTCCGATGATTGCTTTTTTTCTATCTCCTTTGATTAAAGCATGGTGTCCATATGTTATAGTTGATCCACTACTTAATAATAAGAAAGTATTTAATAATGGTATACCAAAAGCTGATAAAGCTTCAATACCTTGAGGTGGCCAAACTCCTCCAATTTCTATACTAGGACTTAAACTAGAATGGAAAAATGCCCAGAATACAGAAAAGAAAGCAAATACTTCACTGACTATAAATAAGATGACTCCTATTGTTAATCCTTTTTGAACTTGAGTTGTGTGGCATCCTAAATAAGTTGCTTCTAAGATAATATCTCTAAACCATAATAGCATCCCTAAACCTGTTGAGGCTAACCCTAATAAAAAGGTGAAATCTCCATAACCGTGCATTGATAATACAGCACCTAAAGTTAAACTTAATAAAGAAAAACTTACTAAGATAGGCCAAGGAGAGATAGTCACTAAGTGATATGGGAAAGTTTGAAATAGATTTCTATTTAAATTGACGAACATTTTTAATTTTATTTTTCCTTTGTGTGTATTCATAAGATATTTAATATTTATGAATATTTTTTTTAATTAAATTTTAAATTTTAATAATTAAATATTATTCCTTTGTTAAATTTATAAACATATGTTGAGTATTATATATTGAAGGGATATGAAAATATTAGTAAAATAAATAGAGATATCCTATTAATATAAACAAATATACAATATTATTTAAATTTCTTTAATACAATTGCTTAATTTAGTATTTATTATAAATACTAGTTACTTTTAAGTATGCTTTATAATATGTCATTTATATAATTATAAACACTTTCCCTCACATATCCTTAAATAATAGCTCCTGCCTAAGGTCATAACTCAAAAATAGCTCCTTATTAATTAAACCTGACATTAAAAACCTAACAATCTATAAGAAATATAAGAGTATAATTTAATTCAATTAAAAATGAAAGATTTGATATCTTTCATTTTCTTATCATATTACCGGTACCCTAAGGTCGTAACTTTAAAATAGTTAAACTCATGAAAAATATTTTAGAATTTATCAATGCATTTGGTATTCACGTAGACGAATCTACTCCTTTAGTTGTTTTATTAGCTGGTTATTATTTGATATTGTCTGTTTGGATATTATTAAATGTATTAAATATTTGTATTTATCTATTGTCTCTATATATATTAAGTAACGAGAGATTTATAAGTAAAATATCTTCTAAATATGTATTTATACATAAAATAGTGTTATACTATCAGAAGACTAGAATAGGATTTATAGTCTTTGAAGTTATATTGTTACTATTTAGTTTATCTTTGATGATAGGTATAAGTTATGGTTTAGTTTCATATTATTTACAAAATATCTAATATAAAGCTAATTTAATACAAATTTAAACTGTAAATAAGATATAAATCAGTATAAAAAAATTATATCTTCTAAATTTAAATTAAAAAAAAAATCAACTACAAAATATTAAAATTTTATTTATCTTCGATATCGAAAATTTTAATAATATGTTTATCTTATTTTATAATTTGAGTTATATTATAGAAAATAATCTATGATATATTATATTAACTGGTATCATCGTCTTCGGATTGTCTGGGTTAAGTCACATTAAGTATAGTAAAATAACTGAGGGTCTAAAAAATGTTGGAAAAATAGTTGGAGCTGGAGGTGCAGCTAAGGCTGGTTCAGATCTTTATGATTATGGTAAAGAAAAAATAACAGAATTTATTGATGAATTAAAAAATTCTGGTTATGGTTCAGCTTCTTCTACTTCTTCTAATCCTACAGCTAATACAAGTGATAGTACTACTGGTAATACAAGTGATAGTACTAATACTAAAGGAAAACAATAAATTATTAAGTAAATCTATTTAAGGTATAAGCTTTATTAAAATATAATATAAAATGATTTATTTGTTTAGATGGTATTAGAATTTATTTAATCTTTTTTTAATTTTCATTTTCATTATATTAATATATTCTAACAAATATAAGAGTATAATTTAATTCAATTAAAAATGAAATATTTAATATCTTTCATTTTCTTATCATATTACCGGTACCCTAAGGTCATAACCTTATAATGGTTAAACTCATGAGAAATATTTTAGAATTTATCAATGCATTTGGTATTCACATTGACGAATCTACTCCTTTAGTTGTATTATTAGCTGCTCAAAATTTTAATTTGTCTGTTTGGATATTATTCCTTGTATTAAATATTTGTATTTATCTATTGTCTCTATATGTATTAAGTAACGAGAGACTGGTAAGAAAAATATCTTCTAAATATGCATTTATATATAAAATAGTGTTAAACTATCAGAAGACTGGTATAGGGTTTATAGTCTTTCAAATTTTATCTGTTTTTTGTCATTTTTATAGTTTAAAATCAATTTTATTTATATATATTATAATATGTTTTACGTATATAATATATTTAGTATTAGATTTTTATGTTTTAATACTTTTTGTACAAAAAAAAATGACCACACCTATTTATTTACCAGATTATCTACGAAAATGGTTTTTAAAAAAAGAAGAAATAGCTCAAGGTGAAGTAGAATCAATACGAGCATTCTTAGATTTAGATATAAGAAATATCCTAGTATATCTAGTATTATTGTTAATAATTATTTTAATGTATTTATATATGTAATATATTTAATATTAAAACAAAAAACAAAAACAAAAAAAACAAAATGAAGTTGTAGTTCAATTTCTAGTTATAATATAAGCTTAAATAGCTAAAATAATTATGTATTTTATATCTGGTTAATTTCTTAATCATTTTTAATTTATGTCATACAATTTATTAAGGTAAGATTAAAAAAAAAAAGAAAAAAAAAAACAAAAAAAAAAAAATTTTTTAATTAGTTTTTTTCCTAGTATAATATTAATTTATTATGCTAGGTTTTTTTGTTTTTATTTTTTGACTATATGCCTCCAGGCTCTCCGTAAGAAGGTCAAATAAAAACAAGGGGAAAAAACCTAACACTCTCTAACAAATATAAGAGTATAATTTAATTTAATTAAAAATGAAAGATTTAATATTTTTCATTTTCTTATCATATTACCGGTACCCTAAGGTCATAACTTTAAAATAGTTAAACTCATGAATTTATCTTTATTTTTATTTTTAATAGGTGTTTTAGGATTTATTTTAAATCGAAAAAACATAATATTAATGATCATCGCGATAGAAATAATGCTATTAGCTGTAACCTTATTAGTGTTAATAAGTTCGTTTAGTTTTGACGATGCCATCGGACAAAATTTTAGTATCTTTATTATATCTATAGCAGGTGCAGAATCAGTTATTGGTTTAAGTATTTTAGTTGCTTTTTATAGATTAAGAGGAAATATCTCTTTAAGAACATAATGTATTTATCAATTTTAATTTTTCCTTTATTAGGAAGTTTTGTATCAGGATTTTTAGGAAGAAAAATAGGTGTTACAGGTGCACACCTAATAACATGTTCTTGCTTAATCATCTCTTCAGTATTAGCTACTTTAGCCTTTTATGAAGTAGGTTTATGTGGTTCTCCAGTATTAATTCATTTAAGTAGTTGGATAGATTCAGAAATATTAAGTATTCAATGGGAATTCTTATTTGATCAATTAACTGTCTCAATGTTTATTCCTGTGCTTTATATCTCATCATTAATTCATATTTTTTCAACTAATTATATGGCAGAAGATCCACACAATCAAAGATTCTTCTCTTATTTATCTTTATTCACATTCTTTATGTTAGTATTAGTTTCTGGTGCTAATTATTTTGTCATGTTTGTAGGATGGGAAGGTATAGGTGTAGTATCTTACTTATTAATTAATTTCTGGTTTACTAGAATTCAAGCTAATAAAGCAGCAATATTAGCCTTTACTATGAATAGAGTGGGTGATATGGGATTAAGTATAGGATTTTTTGCTTTAATTGCTCTATTTGGATCTTTAAATTATTCAACTCTATTTAGTTTAGCACCTTTTATGAATAGTAGTGCTATTGATATTATAGGTTTATTATTACTAAGTGGGGCTATGGCTAAATCAGCTCAAATACCTTTACATAGTTGGTTACCCGGAAGTATGGAAGGTCCTACTCCAGTATCAGCATTAATTCATGCGGCTACACTAGTAACAGCAGGATTATATTTATTAGTCAGAAGTTCTCCGATCTTAGAATATAGTTCAACATCCTTATTAGTGATTACATTAGTAGGTGCCTCTACAGCTTTCTTTGCCGCTACTTGTGGTTTAGTACAAAATGATTTAAAAAGAATCATAGCGTTCAGTACTATAAGTCAATTAGGTTATATGGTGATGGCAGTAGGTCTAAGTCAATATAATGTAGCTTTAATGCATGTAGTAAATCATGCTTTCTTTAAAGCATTATTATTCTTAGGTGCAGGTGCAGTTATTCATAGTTTCTCAGATCAACAAGATGTGAGAAGATTAGGAGGTTTAATAAACTTCTTACCGTTTACTTATACAGCCATGTTAGTTGGAACTTTATCATTGTTAGCTACTCCTTGGTTAACAGGATTCTATAGTAAAGATTTAATCATTGAATTAGCTTTTGCTCAATATAGTTTTGAAGGTACATTTGCCTTTATTTTAGGTAGTTTAACTGCTGGTTTAACTGCTTTCTATTCATTTAGATTAATCTCATTAGTTTTCTTAACAAAACCTAATGGACCTAAAACATCTTATTTACATTCACATGAAGCTAGTTTAGCTGTGATTATTCCTTTATTTATTTTAGCTTTATTTAGTATTTTCTTTGGATATGTTTTCTCTGATTTATTTGTCGGAATAGGTTCAGATTTCTTTGGAAATTCTATCTTTATTCATCCTAATCATATTGCTATGGTGGAAGCTGAATTCTCTATGGATAGATTAGTTAAATTATTACCAAGTATTTTATCTTTATTAGGAGCTCTTTTAGCTGTATATCTATATCACTTTACACCTCATTTATTCTTTATGGAAAGTTCTATAACTAGAAAAATTTATACTTTCTTAAATGGAAAATATTTATTTGATGTTTTATATAACCATTTCTTAATTGGTAAAGGTTTACAATTAGGTTACTTTGTAAGTAAAGTATTAGATAGAGGGGTGATTGAATTTATAGGACCTTATGGATTAAGTAATACCTTAAATAATACAGGTCATAATATTAGTAAATTAGATACAGGTGTAATTACAACTTATTCTTTATATATTACTTTAGGTTTATTATCTTTAGTATTTTTAGTATTTTCTCCTATTCTATTAGATACTTCAATATTAAATGAAATAAGATTGTTAATTATTTATTTAGCTACTTTATTATTATTAGTATCCCCTTATAATAATAGTGATACCTCTATAAACTTAACTTATTTAACTTCTATATAATATTTAGTTTAGACGGGATGAAATGATTTAGGGATTTTTTGAGACATAGAATTTTTAATATTAACTTTAAGTCTGAAGATTTTAATGAAATACTCACAATTTCATATTTGATTATTTTAGCTTGTGGAGCTTTTAGGTATTTTAGTTTATATCTAAAAACATTTAAGATCTTTATTTATTTTGGGACTTCTTTTTTTATTAATTATATATTTTAATTTTCAGATAATATATTTATACATATCATACAAACTTTTGTTTTATTGTGGATTAGTTTTTAATTCTAGTTTAAGTGTTCATGGGTTTCATGGAAACATTTAAGGGATTTGTACCTTGATTTGAAATTTAGAAGATTTCATTGTCTGCCTATTAACGTCAAATGTTTTAAAGAGGAATAACTCTCATTAAATTCATTTTTTGAAGTTAAATTAATATCTAATGTAGGTGTTACATCTGATACAGTTTCTGGGGAATAGTAGCACTTTCGACTTATCCAGAAGGTTTAAGGGTACTCTCTGTAAGATAGGGACTATTCTTTATAGTTTGATCCGGTGTAGGAATATCAGATAATGTCTTTTCACAATCATAGATAAATGATCTACAGATAACAGTGTATCTTAAAGTATTTTGATTTACACATCTCCTATAGAAGAGAAGAAATTCTCTTTAGGATAGAAGTTGGGTTTATAAATAATAATGAACAATAATATATAAAATTTTATGTTAAACTGACTTTTAAACAAAATAAAAATGTTTATGTGATAAGCTTATTCAATTTAATTTTACTTATTCTACCGATATTAATTAAAATTTATTGGATTTAAAAGAATGAAAGAAGAACTTTTATAGTACATAGTTTGATTCTAAATTTAATTCTCTTAGTTTAATGGTAGAACATCATTCTTCTAAAATGTCAATTTTGGTTCGATTCCAAAAGAGAATAAAGACTATCAGACTGAACCTTTTTATCCTTATCTTCTAAAAAGTATGAAAAGTACCCTAAGGACAAAGTAAAGATTTGTGTAAAGTGGTTTATTTGTAAATTCCTATTATTAGAACTATTTCCCATTTTTGTTTGTTACGTTTTTTTTTAATATTTAAAAAATCCTTTAAATTTATAAAAAGGGTAGATCTTTTATAATCTAATCATTCTATTTTATTGGAAAAAAAGATGACCTTATATTTAAAATAAAAATTTTTATTTAAATGATACTATTTTATATTTAGAGAGTATATTTTATATTAGATCAAACCTAAAAATTTTATCTTTGTCATTTATTCCTTTCTAGCTAAGCCCCAAAATAAAGAATATAGGTTAGTAAGTTTATACTAGGCATGAGGAGGATTGTATCTTTTATAGACTTAGACTACATTATATTATTAAGGAAATTAATTTAAAATCTTTTATTAAATTAAATAGTATAAAAAATAAAAAAGTATTTTTAAATTGACTATATAATTAATAATACAAATAAAAACAAAAATATTCTTTTTTTGTTTTTTGAGAAGATAAAGAGGGATCAAAAAAGTCATAGAGTTAAGAAGGAATCGAACCTTACCATAAACTTTGCAAATTTACTACAGAACCAACTATAAACTTAACTCTTTATATATGCTCACTCACCTTCCCGACCCTATCTGAGACTAGTAGAGGAGAGCAGGATCATAATAAAATACTCTTTCTTTTAATTATAACTTTATTCTTAAATCTTTATTAGTCGGATACCTTCTTTTCCTCCCTCAACTAAAGAGTAGATGAAGGTAAGATAATATGTAAACTTAAATAAAAAATATAAATCGTTCATTATAATAAATATAAAATTTATTTTTAAATATCTTTTTTTTTTTAACCTTATTTTTTATTAAGGCTGTTATACCTAAATGGATTACTAAACTATCTTATATAAAAGTAGATTAGGATAGAAGTCTAAATTAAAGTGGATTACACTAATAATTAAAATAGTATAAATATCGCAAATAAAATAATCATAAACGTACAAATATAAGCAGATATCGACCATCTATACATTTTTATTTGAGATTCTTTGACTATTCTAGTTAAATTGGATAGTTAAAATAACAGAGATTGTATAAACTTAGGTCATTCTGTAGAGAGATTAACCTTATTATCCAATAACAGATTAAGAATTAGCCCAATAAAAACAAAAATATCTCATCAGGGGATATGCAAGGTTAGGTTTTTTGAGTTAAATATGAAAAAGAAAAAATAAATTATAAACTTTCTTTATTTTTTAAAAACCAATATTTACTCATTTATTTAGTAAACCTCTACTATTTTTCGGAGGCCCGAAGGGGAAAAATTTAAAAATTTTTAAATTAAGATTTATTATTTAATTTTACTATGAACAATCTAATTACTTGCTGTAAAGTAAATAAAGGTAGAACATATTTAGATAAAATATAAATTAAAACAAATAATACTACAAATGAAAAATATAATTGATTTAAAAAATAAAAAGGTATTAATTGTGGCATAAGTTATTAATATGAAATTTTTGCTCTTATTTAAAATTAAGAACTATCTCTTGCTAGTGCAACAATGATTATAAATACTAAACATAGAATGAGATAATGACTTACTCTTTTATTTAGATAGAGATCTCACTGATATTGTAAAATCTTAGCTTATTTTACAAATAAATTAAAAAGTCTATGCCCTCTTTTTGCATTTAATTTCAGTGATGTCAATAATATTAAAGATTCAGTTTATACTGTAAAACTTAGTATATTTTAATATATTCTTAATCTGACACTCCTATTTTTAAAAACTTAAATTATATCCTTTAAATTAATTTAACCTTTTTATGACATTTTTACACTGATCCTCCCTTAACTATATACAAATTTATGAAGAGTATACATAACTTATTTAATTTGACTCTCCATCCTTCTTACTCCTTTATAAGATTATACACCTAGCCTATGATAGAAAGAGGGGATCTGAAACATTCAAAGTATTAGATCTTATATAAAAAATAATCAGTCACTTGTTAACAAGCCTCGCTTAAGATTTAAAGATATTAACCTTAACTATTTAACAAAGACAGCCACTTTCATTTAACTAACTTTTATTTATACTTCTTTTGTTTACCTATACTACTTTTACCCTTAGTTTAAGTTCAATACAAAGTATATAAGGTAGGCAAACATATATTTTTATTCTAACTAAAGCTCTTAAACTCATTTAAGTATATAGGTAGAAAGGATATAAGCTAATACCCTAAGCTAATGAAAATATTTCTAATTATCTGTATTTAATATATAAGAGTCAATATAGTCATGGCTATACTTATATTAATACAAGGCAGATTAGAATCTCTAAAAGAAGTAGTTTTGTCCTTTACGAGTTATGGAAAATTAAATAAACGAATCATTTTTTCGAAAAATAAAAAATTAAAAAATAAAATTTATAAAATATAAAACCTTATAGGTAATAAAGATTTCTCTATTTAATAAGAGATTTACAGAAGTTCGATTCTTCAAGGTTTATAAAAAAAAAAAAAAAATAAATAAATACTTCGTTTTAGTTACAGTGTATTTAAAAATCAATTTTCCATTATGATATATATTTATTTCTAAATAAGTATTTTCTTTTCGAGTAAATGCCACCAAGAATATTTTCTTATTGGACAAATTTTATACTAAATCAATATTTTTTATTAAAATTCTCAAGTGTACCTTAAAAAAGTATAGATGAGAAATAAAAAATAACAAAAAAAAATAATCAAAATTCACATAAAACCCATGATTCAATACGATTTAATCTTAAATATCATTAATATCATCATAAATTTAATAGATGTCTTATTAGTTTTATTACCCATTTTACTTTCAGTAGCTTTTATGACTATAATAGAAAGAAAACAATTAGCAGCTCATCAACGAAGAGTCGGTCCAAATACAGTAGGATACTACGGAGTATTACAACCCTTTGCCGATGCTTTAAAATTAATTCTAAAAGAAACAATTATACCATCTCAATCAAATAAAGTATTATTTTATTTAGCTCCGGTTTCAACCTTAATCTTTAGTTTATTAGGATGGGGTATAATTCCTTTAGGAGAAGGTTTAACTTTATTTGATTTTCCTTTAGGAATCTTATATACTTTAGCCTTATCCTCTTTAGGAGTATATGGAATCTTATTTGCAGGATGGTCTGCTAATTCAAAATATGCGTTTTTAGGAAGTTTAAGATCTACAGCAGCCATGATAAGTTATGAATTAATCTTAAGTTCTGCCATATTAATCATCATATTATTAACAGGATCTTTTAATTTTACAAGTATCATTGAAAGTCAACAAGCAATATGGTTTATAGTACCGTTATTACCAGTATTTATTATATATTTTATTTCTATTTTAGCTGAAACAAGTAGAACTCCTTTTGATCTACAAGAAGCTGAATCAGAATTAGTAGCTGGTTTCTTTACTGAACACAGTTCAATTATCTTTGTTTTCTTTTTCTTAGCCGAATATAGTTCTATAGTCTTATTCAGTTGTATCACTGCTATTTTATTCTTAGGAGGTTATAATATTCCTAATTTAATTATTAATGATACTTTCTTTAATGTTCAATCAATAGTTTTAGGTTTAAAAACCTGTATTTTCTGTTTTATGTTTGTTTGGTTTAGAGCAACTCTGCCTAGATTAAGATATGATCAATTAATAGAATTCTGTTGGTTAAATCTTTTACCTATAGTAGTTGCCTTTATTATTTTAGTTCCTAGCATACTAGTAGCTTTTGATATAGCACCTTACTAAGGTTAAAACTTTTTCTATTTATACTTATTACTTTACTCCCCTTTGACTATGAGGTTTAAATGGGATAGGGCTTTAGCTTATTAGGAAAGGTAGCAATATTTTTTAATTCAATTTGGAAGTATCTCCCCCTTTTAAAACTACGCAGAATACCATCTCTAAAAGAAGTAGTTTTGTCCTTTACGAGTAATGGTAATTAAAAAATAAATAAATAAAATAAATAAAAAAAAAATATAAAATTTTTATTTAAAGTTAAAGCCTATGATTTAAAGGTAGAATAATTTCTTGATAAGGAATCTGTAGAAGTTCGATTCTTCTTGGGCTTAAAAAAAAAAATATCATCATTTATTAGTTACAGTGCGGATAATACCCCCAAAAAAGATAAAAAAAAAAAAAATAATACCTTGAAATCTAAAAAGGAAAAATCCTTTGTATTATTAAAAATGTTAAACCTATAACTAAGCATAGAAAAGTTATAGAAAAAAAAAGATATTTAATTAAAAATAAAATATTTTTTTAAACAATAATTTTAAAAAGATTATTAATAAAAAAAACCTAGAAATAGTAAAAAAAAAAAAATTTTTTTTTTTTTTTTTTTTATTAAATAAATTCATAAAATTTAGCTATTCATTTTAATTAAAATTTAATTTAGTGAGGTTATTTAAATCGCATATTTTACTTAGACTTGTCAATTCTTACGTTATTGATTCTCCTCAACCTGCCAATTTATCCTATTTATGGAATTTCGGATCTCTATTAGGTGTTTGTTTAATATTACAAATATTAACAGGGATCTTTTTAGCAATGCATTATCAACCACATGTGGATTTTGCATTTAATTCCGTAGAACATATAATGAGAGATGTAAATAATGGTTGGGCAATTAGATATACACATGCTAATGTAGCTTCATTCTTCTTTATTTTTGTATATGCTCATATAGCTAGAGGATTATATTATGGTTCATATAAAGCACCTAGAGTATTATTATGGGCAATAGGAGTGATTATACTAGTAGTCATGATGGCTACAGCCTTTTTAGGATATGTATTACCATATGGTCAAATGAGTCTATGGGGTGCTACTGTAATTACTAATTTATTAAGTGCTATACCAGTATTTGGACAAGACTTAGTAGAATTAATCTGGGGAGGATTCAGTGTAAGTAATGCCACACTAAACAGATTTTTTTCATTACATTACTTATTACCTTTCTTATTAGCAGCTTTAGCTGTAGCTCATTTATTAGCCCTACATACACACGGTTCAAATAATCCAAATGGTATAGGATCAAGTGGAGATAGATATTCAATGCATCCTTACTTTACATTTAAAGATTTAGTGACTATTTTCTTTTTCTTTTTAGTATTAAGTATAATGGTTTTCTACTTTCCAAATTTTTTAGGACATAGTGATAATTATATTCCAGCTAATCCAATGCAAACACCAGCTTCTATTGTACCAGAATGGTATCTATTGCCATTCTATGCCATATTAAGATCAATTCCAAATAAATTATTAGGAGTTATCGCAATGTTTGGATCATTATTAATATTATTAGTATTACCTTATACAGATTTATCTAGAGTAAGAGGAAATCAATTTAAACCATTTATGAAATTTGCTTTCTGGTTATTTGTTGTAGATTTTATTATTTTAATGTGGATTGGTTCTCAACATCCTAATGAACCTTATGTAACTATAGGACAAATAGCTACAGCTTTCTATTTTGCATGGTTCTTAGTGATAGTACCAGCTATAGGTATATTAGAAAATACTTTCATGGATTTAGCTACTGAAACAAATACTAGAAATTAAAAGGTTTACTTTTATTCCCCTTCGGCTCCCCTTAATGAATACCTTAAGAGAGGAGTAGAGATTAACTCAAAAAAACTAAAGAGGATCCTTTAGTTTTACAGTGTCTATGGGACATAAATTCCTTGTATATAAAAGAGTACATTATTGTTAATGATAGCTTATTTATTTTTTATTTTCACACTTTTATTTTATCTCTTGGTTTAACCTACTTTATTTTTAATTTTATTTTGTTTACACCTCTAGTCTTTTTATTTATATCTTATAGGATATATACTTAAATGAACGTCTAGTACGTAGGTCATTTTATTGTCTTTATCATGAAAAATATATTTGAACTTTTAAATTCTTTTGGTTTACATATAAATATTAACGAAAATACAAGTCCTATCTTTTTTATAGGGTTAGGCTTTTTAATTTTTAATCTTATTGTTTTATTTAGTGTATTAAATATTTCTATTTATTTAATATCGATATATTTAATAAATACTAATAAGTATTTAGCTACAAAAAGTAGTGCATATCCCTATATACAAAAAATAATTAAATACTATTCTAGAACTAGAATGGGTTTTATTTTATTAGAACTTATGTTTTTATTTGGTAGTGTAGGGTATATGATATATGCTTGTATTAGGATTTTAGTTCATTTTAGTTAATTTTTATATCCCCCAAAAAAAACAAAAACAAAAAAAACAAAATGAAAACTTTACAAAATTATTGAAATATTTTTTATAACTTAGTATAATTAAAAAAAAAAAATAATTCAAATACATTAAAGTTTACTAAGAAAACTTTGAAATAATCTTTGACATCCTTTGTTAATATTATAAATATAAATATTTATTTTGTGTTTAAAATTTAAACAAATATAATGATAGTCAAAATTTAATGACTTTCAATCTTAATAGTCTAAATATCACATAAAATAGAAAGTCATTTAAAAAGGTCCCCTTTAAATGAATCTATTTTATTATTATTTACAAATGGAAGATAGGTTATATAAAAATAAATAAGAATCATTTTAAGAAAGAGTAGAGTATCTACTATTCAAACCCTTTAAATGTTTAGACTTTTAGTTTTATTCCTTGTTAAATCCTTTCTTTTTAAAGTAAACTTTAGATTTACTTAATTAATAAAGGATCCTTTTATTAAAAGGCAAGCTTGAAATAGATACCTTCATTTAGGTCTCTTCAATTTTTAATCTGACTTAAAATATTTAAGTATTGGATTTAAAATTTAAAGCTTAAGTCATTTTTTTTTTGTTCGATTTTCCCTCTACCTATATATAATAATGAGGTATCGGATATGAGTAATAAGGTAAATAATATAGGATATAGTGAGCCGAAGGGGTGTTTTAAACTGAATCTTTTATTTCATTTAAAATTTTAATAAGTTTTCCTTATCCTTAATAATAAATATAAAGAAAACAGTAAAACTATTAATGTAAATATATTACATCTTTAATATAAGAGCAAGTTAAAATTGTAAATACATAAGCTTGAATTACAGAAACCGCTAATTCTAGTCCACATATAGCTAAGAATAGAGAAAATGGTATTAAAGTAATAATAGCAGCTAGTACTCCAGCACTAAACATTTTATACAAGAATGTAGATAATATTTTCATTAAAGTATGACCAGCTACTACATTCGCAAATAATCTGATTCCTAAAGAGAAAGCTCTAGCTAAATAACTAGTTAATTCAATTAATACTAATAAAGGAACTAAAGCTAAAGGTGTACCAGAAGGTACAAAATAAGAAAAGAAATGTAATTTATGGATACTTAAACCTAAAATAGTCACTGCTATTAAAATAGTGAAAGATAATCCAATACTTACCATAATAGAAGTAGTGATAGTAAATGAATAAGGTACATTACCTGTTAAATTAGCTATTAATACGAAGAAGAAGATTGAGTAAATAAAAGGTAAGTAAATTTCTTTACCTAATTGTTCTCTAACCATTGAATGAATACTTGCATATAAACTTTCTAAAGCTATAGACCATTTACTTGGCACTAATTTGATTTCATTGTTCCCAGCATAGTGTAATCCTACAATTAAGAATAATACTAAAATAGAATATAATCCTAAATTAGTTAAAGTAATATTTAAATATCCTAAAATAGGAGCATTTATACCTATTAAATTGGTAACTTCAAATTGTTCTAAAGGAGAATTTACAAAAGAGATATTTGAATTTATTAACATTATTTTTTTTATTTTTTTTTTTTTTTTTATTATTCGCATATTATATTTTATAAATTAATTTTAATTTTTTTTTTTAGTGATTCTTTTATATAGGTTTTTATTTAGAAAAGATTTAATTAAGTATACTATTTATATATCTTTTGACTATATATAGTGAAAACTAGCCCATTCAAAAGCTAGAAAATGAAAATCTATTTAATTTCTTTATTTTGTTTAACAGTACTATGTACTTTATCTAAATCTTTAGAACCAGCCATTCCTTTTAGAATCACTAGAACCTTTAGATATATCTACAGATTTAGACTAACAGATTTAATTAACTAACTTATCAGCAAAATAATCATAAACCTGTGAACATACTCCAAATTAACACCACTTAAAATGAGTTTACCGCCTTTAACTAAAACATCTTTTAATTGAAAGACTTTAAAAAAAAGTGAATTATATTATATACTTTATATAATTTTAAGTTAAACTCTTATATTAATTTAACGATAATTATATTATATATTATATAAGGGAGAAAATTTATTATATTTAATTTAATTTATTTTA